CATTAGATTCCTAAGCTTGCTTTGTTGCAGCAAGAGGATTAGTCCGAGAGTGCTGGAGAGAAGAGAAAGCGGTAAAAACCTCTCTTCTTCGGTCACCGAGCAGTCGGACGACTCTTCAGTAACCCCTTCTTCCCCCTCTCCTTTTGTCGAGTCACTTCGTGTCCTTCTCCTTAACGTCATCTTATTCGCTTCGCTACGCTTCGCTTTTACCTTCGGCCCCTTCGACGCTTCTTTCGCTGTATACCCTCTCCATCCTTCGAAAAGAAAAGAAAGGGAAAGGGTACTATATATATTCGAAAGTATATATCTATAATATATATATAGTTTGTAGGGCCCCAGAACGCTAAAAAAGTGGGGGAACAAGAGTTGTCACGATAGGAAAAAATGACTATAAGGAACCAACGATTCTCTCTTCTTAAACAACCTATATACTCCACACTTAATCAGCATTTGATAGATTATCCAACCCCGAGCAATCTTAGTTATTGGTGGGGGTTCGGTTCGTTAGCTGGTCTTTGTTTAGTCATTCAGATAGTGACTGGCGTTTTTTTAGCTATGCATTACACACCTCATGTGGATCTAGCTTTCAACAGCGTAGAACACGTTATGAGAGATGTTGAAGGGGGCTGGTTGCTACGTTATATGCATGCTAATGGGGCAAGTATGTTTCTCATTGTGGTTTACCTTCATATTTTTCGTGGTCTATATTATGCGAGTTATAGCAGTCCTAGGGAATTTGTTCGGTGTCTCGGAGTTGTAATCTTCCTATTAATGATTGTGACAGCTTTTATAGGATACGTACTACCTTGGGGTCAGATGAGCTTTTGGGGAGCAACAGTAATCACAAGCTTAGCTAGCGCCATACCTGTAGTAGGGGATACCATAGTGACTTGGCTTTGGGGTGGTTTCTCCGTGGACAATGCCACCTTAAATCGTTTTTTTAGTCTTCATCATTTACTCCCCTTTATTTTAGCAGGTGCCAGTCTTCTTCATCTGGCCGCATTGCATCAATATGGATCAAATAATCCATTGGGTGTACATTCAGAGATGGATAAGATCTCTTTTTACCCTTATTTTTATGTAAAGGATCTAGTAGGTTGGGTAGCTTTTGCTATCTTTTTCTCTATTTGGATTTTTTATGCTCCCAATGTTTTGGGGCATCCCGACAATTATATACCTGCTAATCCGATGCCCACCCCGCCTCATATTGTGCCGGAATGGTATTTCCTACCGATCCATGCCATTCTTCGTAGTATACCTGACAAAGCGGGAGGTGTAGCCGCAATAGCACCAGTTTTTATATGTCTGTTGGCTTTACCTTTTTTTAAAAGTATGTATGTGCGTAGTTCAAGTTTTCGCCCGATTTACCAAGGACTATTTTGGTTGCTTTTGGCGGATTGCTTATTACTAGGTTGGATCGGATGTCAACCTGTGGAGGCACCATTTGTTACTATTGGACAAATTTCTCCTTTTGTTTTCTTCTTGTTCTTTGCCATAACGGCCATTCTGGGACGGGTTGGAAAAGGAATTCCTAATTCTTACACGGATGATGAGAAAGTGCACGCCTGATCAGTGATCTTTTCCATTCTGACACCAAAAAGTCTTTTTTGCGTTGGAAGACGAATCTCTTTTGTCTTTCATGGAAGGACTCTCCCCTTCCGACGAAAATCAAAACCCTTTCACAAGGAGGGGCAGGTGCTGAAATTCCACAGGGTGGCACAACGCCCAAAAAAACAACCCCTACCGGTGTGATACGGGTCGAACCCGATTCAACAAATCCATCCCCTGAAGAGGGCAACGGTCCTACTACTAAAGAGATTACTAAAATCTTTGATCAAGTTTGCTGTCAAGAAAGATGCCAGCAGCTTGTGCAATTTCCCTTTTTTCCTTCTTTTCTTCTTAACTTTAGGAGTGGGTTGTTGAAAGCCCCTGCATGACACCAATCATTTACAAGTGAGTATTACACCAAGAATTGACAAGCCGATGAGTTTAAAAAAGAAAAGTGTTTGTGAAACCGAACTAGAGTCAGATAAGAATGTTCTTTCTTCCCCCCAACCTTTCGGGCGAGTTAGCATCTGCTTCTGCTTTCTATTCTGACTCTCTCTCAGCAGCAATACCATAGAATAAGAGAACCACTAGATCCGCTGTAATCCCAGTTGACTCAACAAAGAATCAACTTTGTTTGCTTTGGTGCTTTCTCTCCTCCGGACCCTCGGGATATTACCACCAAACCGGATATCGTGATCTTGGATCCTGGTACTTGACTTCCCCCCTCTTCCTATGTATGGTTGTTTCTTCCCTTTGATTACGCCTTCTTCTGGCTTACTGAGCATAAGGGGTCCCATAAAATGATTGACCTCCTTGAAATGTGGACCAACATTTGCAATTTCGTGTACCATATCTTCTATGCATATGATCCCATACTTCTCCAGTGCCTGTTCAATAACATTATTATCGGTCAGAGGAACTGCTTTCTTGTCGATTCTTGCATATCCCTTCTTTCTTGTAAATCAGCTCCTTCACATTCTTAAGATTAGGATATCCATATGTGACATATGGCTCCACCTTCTGCAGCTTTTCTATAACACCCTCAGATGCTTTCACAAAGACACCACTAAAAACTCTCCTCAATCTCAGGCTATATAAAATCTTCCGTGTTTTAGGATGCATGTCACTTGAGCCTTGTATACGGGTAATGAAAAGCAACTTTAATTTCGGTTCTGGTACCATTGATTTTGGTCTCTTTGCCCTCTGTTTCATTCTGATTAGGTCCAATTCCTTGTCTCTGAATTCTTTTATGAACTGCTCCGGTCTTTTGATGTCAGAAATATTATACTTCTTGCCTTTTTTGGCTCCATATTTACCCAACTCTAATTGGGTTCTCCTCGTTATAGCCAACTCATCTCTTATTTTCCTTTTCTTCAAAACTATCTCTGATACATACGGTAATGGTTGCCCTTCCTCTTCCGCCATTATCTTTCAAAAGGAGCTGAAATACGGTGGCGCAACTAATGAACAACGGCGGCGGTGAGGTTCGAGAGTTTGAGAGCTGAGGGTTGGCGGCAGAGTGTGAGAAAGACAAACTCACCCTTTATTGTATGTAATATAAGCAAGCTCAAGGCTAAGAGATTAGCTATTGTAAGGCTCTAGGGCTAACAAGTTTGAAAGCAGAAAAGGTCAATCAAACACTGTAGTACAATCCAGCTGGAGTAGTGCAAGGCTAAATTGTTTTTTTATATGCAAGGGGGCAAGAGGAGATTTCTCCCTGACAAGAGTCGACCAGCGGAGTCCGACATCTTCTTACGTTAAGTAAGTAGGATTTCTGTCTTCTCACAAGTCAAAGTCTTAATTATTACCCAGCAAAGCAGAAAAACTGCTTACAGTTTACAAAGAGTTCTTACAAGAACAACAAAAAACAGAAGGTACAAAGAACTAAATGGTCATTAACTACTAATTCCAGGAATAGACAATTTCCAACTATGACATAGTTTCCTGTTTATGAAATCTGATTTTACTCCTTCTAGACCAAAGAGCTAGCTTGCTTCGAATTGTGTCAGCAATCTGTAAGAACACTGCTTCAACAGATTGAGGTTGCCTGCCATATATCCTACCATTCCTCTCAAGCCAAACAAAGTAAGAGAAACTGGTCCAAGCAATCTTGAGCACAAGAGTAAGTAAAGACTTCCCTTTGAGGCCATGGAGAGCCCATTGGAACTCATGATTCCAATCACCCACATTGCTTGAAAGCGAAAAGGCCTCCTTCTCTTATCCACTTTTAAGCCTTCCTCACATTGAATGAGCAAAGGGCAATGGTCTGAATAGGTTCTCACCATATGTGAAACAGTAGCCTCTGGAAACAAAAGACTCCAATCTTGTGAAGCCAACGCTCTATCTATCCTTTCTTTTTTTTGGACCAGAAAGCAGTAAATTTACATCATATTTTAACCCCTCGTTAGCTTCGCTCACCTCCTATCTGCTTGAAAAGCATGCAGTACTTCCTGTGGTGGAGAACGAAAAACAACATAGTCTTCATCGATAGAGCATCCTAGCTTAGAAAGCTTATCCGCACTGAAATTACCCTCCCTCAAAGTATGTTGGAAAGAGCAACTCCAATCTCGACGAAGAAGATCACGTATGTCTGCAATGATAGCCCCAAGAGGGTGGAAAGCAACATCCGCCTCTTTGCTCAGCTCTAAATCCTCGATATTATATTGCCGGCTATTCCTTAGCTTAGCTTCATCGATCATGCAATTTAGGCTTTCCGCTCGGACCCAGCCAACCTCTTGCGCTGCCTGTTGTTCGTTGCGTGGCTACTCCTTCTCAGCCCTTCTGGGCCAGCCTTACGGTGCTGAGGTTGGGAGTTAGGCCAACCCGAACAGTTCGATGGATCGTTACATCAACGACTCTTATTTGTCTTATGTACGAGTGGGTCAACAAAGGCGTCACAGCTGGCTCAACGAATAGAGCCTGAACATCCGTGATAGATCATTCGCCCGGCCTGCTAGAAGTAGGGATGGGTTTTGAATGCGTCTATCTACTGGTTGGTTGACTACCTATGCTATCTACGGAGGGTATGCAATGGACCGTTCGCCCGTCCCTCTCTTTTCTTTCCTAAGAGCTCCTACGACCAGAGATGAGATGAACCCTTTCACCGGTGCCAGCTTACTAGCTCCTCCATACCTAAATATCAGCTTCATTCGTCCTAGAAGCGGAATTTCCTCTTCGCCTATAAAAGGGTACTCAGCTTGAGCAACTATTTATTTAATTTAACTTACTCTTCGATGACCGGAACATTTGTTCCAACAGCACCGAAAGCTTGGCAAGCTGGAAGACTTTCAATTCCGGAAAGCATTGAACCAGATTCCAAGACTTGAAATGATAGCAGAAGCCTGGTATGACGGACTTCCTAGAGTGGTCCCTTATACACCGCCTTGGGTTCGTTGGAATCCACCATGTCCGAACGAAGTCATCCTCAACACGGATGGTGCCGTTAAACACTCGGCTTTGGCTTCAGCTGGAGGTCTAATTCGGGATAGCAGGGGCACATGGATGGGGGTACCAATCCTGATCTGTATCGATCGAAAGCCCCAACCAAGGGAGTTGTAGTGCTAACTCCTCCTTCTAAAGAATTGAAAGAAAGAGTTGTATTTTCATCTCCTGGAGTTGCATAGCCAGTTCTTTGACTTTCTAATAAGCTAACAAGCTAACGATCTGATGGGCTTTCGCAACATGGATAAATTTAATATTGCTTTGCTTGCCAAGCAGGGATGGCGACTCCTTACTCAGACCTCTACTCTGGCTTTTCGAATATTGAAAGCAAAGTATTTTCCCCAAAGCTCTTTTTTGGATGCCTCTTTAGGAAATGCCCCTTCGTTAACTTGGAGGAGCATTTGGCAAGCTAGTGCTTTGTTGAGTAAGGGTGTGCGCTGGAGAATAGGTGACGGCCAGAATACCTTTATCTGCCTTGATAAATGGGTTCCGGGACTTCCACACTTTAAACCTTTCTCCAACACGGGCCAACTGACTGAAACCGAGCGTGTGTGTGCTTTGATTGATGGGGCCACAAACCAATGGAATGTGGATATGCTTACTACAAATTTTAACGCCTCGGATGCAGCTGCTATATTGGAGATTCCTCTGAGTCGAAAGGCGAGCTGTGATAGGCTGGTATGGCACTTCTGCAAGCATGGTATTTATTCTGTGAAAAGTGGCTATAGAACACTTGTTGATTCTGCTTCGATGGAATCCAATGATGGTGGGGCTGACTCTTTGGAGGGAGATAGCTTAATTTTCAAAGACATTTGGATGGCAACAATTCCTAATAAAATGAAAGTTTTTGCTTGGAAGCTCTATCACAATATTCTTCCGGTGAAAGCTAATCTTCTTAGAAGGAACATTGGGGATGATGACAAGTGCCCAAGGTGCAGATTATTTGAGGAATCGCAGGAGCATGCAATCAGAGAATGTGCTTTTGCTAAGCCTGTGTGGGATCTAATGGCGTTTAATGATGCTTCTGATGAGCTATTGGGTAGTCATCTCCAATCATCGGGTTGTGACAACTGGTTCACGCTTTCTCTTGTCACTGCATGGGCAATCTGGAAAGATAGGAATTTTGAGCTTCATGAAGGAAAAAAAGCTAGGCCACCTCCTACTGTACACCTCATTGTGGCGCTCACTCAGGAGTATCGGAAAGCACAGACAATTCATGGCCCAACGGTGGTGCTTTCTGACCTACTATGGGGACCTCCCCCTGAGGGGACTATGAAGCTGAACTTCGACCCTTCTTTTTGCGAAAAGGATCATCGTGGTGGCATAGGGGTTGTCGCTCGCGATCATAGAGGACTTCCTTTGGGATGCCTGGCAGAACCAATTGCTGGACTTTACAATCCTTTTGTTGCTGAAATGATAGCTGCGTTGGGGGAAATATGGTGGGCCTCTGATATGGCTTTCTCTGACATTATACTAGAAGGTGATGTCTTATGCATTATCAAAAAACTTAACACTGCGAACGATGACCTTTATGAAATTGGGAACTTGCTAACGTGAGCCTAAAGGGATTGATCTTCTTAGCGTCAAAGATGGGAGCAACTGCTAGACAAGCCGAGAAATCTTTCAAGATGATGATCTTTTTCCAGCTGGTGATGATATTGTGCGCAACATTATCTCGACCTCTGCCGAAATCTGTGCTTCCATGACTCAGAAGCTTAAGCCAACAGTGGTACATGATCTGATTCGAAGTAGGCCACCTACTGATGCTGATAGAGTTAAACTCAACACAGAGGGGGCTTCTCGTGGTAATCCAGGTGTGCTGGGGCTGGCGCTTTGATTCGTGATCCTTATGGGAAATGGCTAGTAGGTTTCACTGCACATCTTGCTTGCTCTTCAAACGTTGCAGCATCACTGAACTTTATTGGAGATATAGAAAGAATCAATTTTCAATAAACAAATTGTAGTGCGAAAAGAGCCTTCGGGGCTTCTAACGATGATTCACCCATGATGCCTCGGAATCCTGAGATTTGGATATCATAGATCGATGAGCAACCCAACCGATTTAGTGACTGGCTCTATATTCGGGAGGATTAGTTGGTTAAGCGAGAGCACCCTTACCTAGGCCAAGGAAGAATAGAAAGGAGTCAGCCGACTCAGACTTGAAAAAGAGGAAGTAAGTGAGGATTTCCCGTGAATAAGGTATTGGATTGGGATTCGTTTATCCCGAAAGCTAGACAAGTGAACAGCTAGAGAACATATTAACGGATTGAGCTTCCGTTCCGGGTCTTGCACAAAGAAAAGAAAAGAACCAAATTTAGTGCAATTATTTACTGAAAAGCAAGGAGCTCGCTCAAGGTTTCTAAAGTAAGCGATAAAGCTTGTGAGACGCTACGCAACTAAACTAGTTCTCAACGAATCGAAATCAGAATTATCATAAGAAAAGTAGTTTTAAGAACTGGGATATAGAAGTTCTTTATTCGTATTGCTTTCTCCCCTTTTTGCTCAAGAAAGAAGACGCCCCAGGTACCTATGATTAGGTCGGGTAAACGGCTTCTGTACGACAAAGGTTTTTTCAATTTCATTCTGGATTCTCTATTCAAGTTCCGCTACTTCACTTACAGACAGAGGAGAAGGCTTAGCTGCTCATGTACGTCGTATCCTACATGCATAAGGTCCGGTGTGCATGTAAAACTCCATAGTAGGTCCGTTGGAGTAGAAGCGGATAAAGGAGCATAAGAACCTGTTCTATTTGCAGAAAGCGCTATTCCGAATAGGCTGTTTATTGCTTTTGATGGGGAATCTTATCTCAACTTTCCTGTCCGAATATCCATCACTATTAGTTGGTTTTGTTGGTACAGTTGATAGTATTTGACCTAATGATGTGTATAGATTGCAATAAGACTCGGAAGGGATAGCTTTGTAGCAGCTTATCAACCTCAGGGGTAGAAGACTATTTCGCTATCGTGGGTGGTGAGGTATTGTCTTTTTCTTTTAAATAAATATCGTAATCTCCTTCAGTCAAGTAATCTATGTATGCTGAAACAATAAACCTTACCTCCCCAACCTTTAGCTCTCTTGCAGGCGAAGAAATAGCACTCGTAAGAAAAAAGCATTAGCCAACAACTCTTCCGCAGCAGGGGAATGGGAAAAGACTGGCTATTCCAATTAATTAGGGATCTTCTTCGCCATCGCCCGGCACACCAATTCCAAAGACGAACTCTATCGCCATTCCCAATCTACCATCTCTGCCCTTTTTGGAGCAAGGAACGAGATTTATAAATTCCACGCCCTTTAGAAGAGGAAGTTTACCTTTTAGCTCTGGTGAAAGGGAAAGGCAAATTAAGGGTAGGCTTGGTGCTGTAGAGAAGGTCTTGTCAGAGCCTTTGGTAGGTCATAACTTTCTTTCCTGAAGTGAGTCCGGGAATTAGGGCCTCTATCAATTCTCGAACCAGAAGCTAGCGCCCGTTGGGGCTAAAGGCAGAGCCGGTCAAAGGACTTTCAACTCCGCCTGCATCAGTCTTTTATTCTACGTAATTTTGGGCTCTTTGAGGGAGTGGTCGGAGCCTCGGCATGGCGTCTTCCGATCGACACGTAGCAGCCTAAACTCAATCTTACGGATCCTTTTCCCTTCTTTTTCATCGATCAAAAGAAAAAGAAGGCATTCCACATTAAGATAAGAAAAAGGCCTTGGTCAATGACCAGCTAGGTATTCTTCCTTATTCTATTATACGCGCGTGCAAGAGATTCTGTTTAGTGTAAGGTCCAAGGCGAAAGTCATAAAAGAAATAGAACTCCCAGTCTCATTCCCGGCTAACCGTGAATAGAGTGAAGGGTAGGCCAAGAGCTTTTTAGAAGGGGTCCGCCTTTTCTTTCTTTTGCGGCAGGAGCGCAGTCTTACTTAGAAAGTCAAGATCTAAATGTAAATGAAAGACCTGTGAAACCAAAGGTTGTGAAACCAAAGGTTACGGTTTCTTATGTTTACTCTTCTAATTGATAGTTCTATGCTTCTCCTTCCAGGCCTTTTCTAGTTGCGCCCTTCTCTGCGGTCAATCACTCCGTGCTATCTACGAAGACCAAAAGCTGAGATATCTATCTATGAAAGAAAGGTTTGAAGATCTTAGTACATACTTGTGCTAAGGTTTCAGAACTTAGTCTGTACTAAGAGAAGAAAACTTTTTCAAAACATCTTGCCACATCATCCTCTGACTCAGTGATGGAAATGGTCTCTGATACTGCAGGTGGTTGAGCAACAGCACCTGATTAAGCCACATCAGTTTGATCCCATACCGAAGTGTCTATTTCCTGGAACGGGTGGTAAGAATCTATGATCTTGATTAGCCTGCCTTAGTTCTATTAACTGAGTTCTATTAATTGTGTAAGGAAAAGGAAAAGCCTACGTATACGTGCCAGAGTTTCATTGACCAAAGATTTGATTATTCAATTCAATTTCAGGAACTTGGCCCTTGACAAAGGGATGGCTTTGCTAAAGAGATTTTTTTATAAGAATCAGCATCAGATTCAGGTACTCTTTTCAAGGTAATCCGTTAATTCAGAAGGAAGGGAAGGAGTACCTGTTGCTCTCCGCTCTTAGGTTTGCGTGGAGTGGGATTTAATTTAGCTCAACGAGTGGGAATGGAGACGGATAGAGCGATTTCTTTAGCGGCTACATTTGTCACCGACTTCGGACTCCTCCCCGGCGAATTGAAAGACCTGCCTTATTTACATGGGCTTTTTTCTCACTTGATGGATAGATTCTCACTTGATAGAGAAAAAGATGGATGAGAGGAAGAGAAGGTATATCTCATATTCCGGATTAGATCTTAACGCTTTAGCTGGCTTAGCTGCTACCGCAATTGCATAGCTTTACCTTTATCCGCTCAGGTCCGTACTAACGGAACATCGGGGAACGAAGCGGTTAACATTTTCAATAGGGGAAGAAAAGGGGATGGTAGATAGGCGGCTACTATTGTATTTCCCATGGGCTAAGCATAAGAGACTCCATGCATTGCCAGAGAGATTTCCGTATTTCCTTCATCTTCTGCCATTTCCTTTAGACTAGCTGAATGCCCTTATTACCATTTACCACAATCAATCGGTGGGAAAGGACAAGGCCTAGCAGCAGAGACAGAAGTGGGAAAGGGGATAGGCAAGTCCAAGAGATTTAACCCTAGCTAGAAAGCAGATTAATTAGTCAACAGCAAAAGCCCAGGAAACAGTAAATGCAAAAGCAGATATCCCAAGCAATCGAAAAGGAGAATGTGACCTGAGAATTGGGTTGAACCATAGATCGATCTGCATCACGCAATAGAAGGTCTTGCAGAACCTATAGGAAGATCTTAAGAGTTGATTATTCGTTTCAATTCAGTAAGCATTTGTATCAGTTATTCATTTCTGAGTCAATGACGGATTTCCGTTCCATGGTCCAATGGATCCAACTTTAGGAGGGTCGTTAGACAAAGTGGCGGCCCAGGAGGTGACGAAGGATATGAAATAGCTCAGGGACACAAGCTGAATGGGAAAAGACTGGCTTAGAGCATAGGTATAACCATCGATCGTGATCAGTTACGGTTGTGGAAATGGTAAGGTACTTAACGCAAGCAAATGAGCAAGACCCAAAAACGTATTCGAATGCCCTGGGGAATTCGTTATTTCAAGAACCGGTTTTTAGGCTGGTTCTGGATCTTATTGCTTGCTGTCCCTACTTCTTTATCTCTTTGCGTATCTCTATCCTTTAGAAACCCTGCTTTTTTTCTCAGGGGTGGTAGAATCTCTTCCATCATCGGTTTAGTTTCAGACTGGGGGGGTTTTTAAGTACTCGTGACCTTGGCTTACCAATAAAATGAATTTATTTCATCTGCATCCTTTTATTTAAGTCGCTTTCGGTCAACGAATTCCGATCCGCATACGGATGCTAGGATAATTGAAAAGGTTGGACGAGCGGATACTTTAACTGCTCTAGGTGGTATTTCTCTTCTTACCCCTGAAACCGAAAGTAAAGGGATTTTACTGGACCCGGGAATGGGAAAGTAGGGTTACTTTACTTGCTAGCGTCAGAGTTGGATTAATTAAGGCTTTATCAGTAAGCAGCAACAACAAAACAACTTTTTCTATCAACTAGGTGACCTATGGGCCCCACCAGCCAGACACTCAAGGTAAAAACCATATTCAGCAAAGGAATTGGGGTTTCGCTCTGGTGATGGCAAACGGAGCCCTTCCACGAGCGTTGGGAGGTAGGGACAGAAGCAGAAGAGAAGGAGAAGGAAGGAAGCAGCAGACAGATGCAATGCCCATTTTAACCCTATCGATCGTTCTTAATACCCTAATGGTTTAAGCAATTGGTTTAGCAGCAGGAACGACCTTAGCTTTCTTGCTTTCGGTAGGCTCAAGCGTTGATTCTGCAAGTCCTATGTATTCTCCGTCGGTGGGTTGGTTGGCTTTGACTTTGATTCCACCGCGCTCTACTATTGTGAATCTATCTCCAACTGAGAAGTTGCAAGCTGAATCAGAGCTTTCAGTGAAATCGGCTGTTGTCACGGAGTTAGCCAGTAAAGTCAGCTAGACGAAAGGGCATTTACGGGTGAGCCGAAAGGCGAAGGGGTTTAGTTTTGGTACTGCTGGTGAGCTTTTTTCAACCAGAACCAATCATTCAACTGGGAAAGATTGAATCTCGTATAGAAAGAAAGAAAAACCCGATAACGAATTCTATGGGCAAGTTGCTTACACCTTCCCAGCAATAGGAAGGTCACCCGCTTCTCAGGTACCGGAATATCCTCTATTCACTTGGATGAAGCAACTAACTCGTCTGAAGAGCTACCTATTTTTCTAGCGAGTAAGAAGATAAGTCTCTTTCCTGCCTATTCTATTGGATCATCGGATTAATTCCTTACTCTAAGTCGATAAGGTCTTTCAGAGCCTTAGCTTTCTTGAAACCCAGTTTCGGGATGTTTGTTAGCAGCTACTTTGCTTGCTCGTTTTACATGGTAAACGCTCGGTAGATCTTGAATTCACAGTGGCCCTATTCTCTTATTCGTTTCCAGTTGACTATTCATCTGGATCTCTCAACTCTTCAGCTAGAGACAAGGAAGGATCCGCTTATAACAAGGAGAAACCTCCCCCGAGACCAATAATGAAAGGAGAGCTTGCCAATTTAAATGAGAAAGGGGAATAAATCATATCCACAACTTACCCAACTGAACTAGATTAAAGCCAGCTTCTGCCCCTCCCTGTATAGGTAGGTCCTGCTCCTCTTGCTTAAAGTAAATGTGTCTCCCACTCACTCTGCCCTAAGCCTTACCATGGGAATGTACACAGAGGCCATTTCAGGCCCTTTAAAGAGCTTTGATCCCGGTCTAACAATGAAATCACCCACTTTGCCTAGCAATCGTTCGATTTGTATGGAAAAAATCGATGAGCAAGCCAAGCCTTTTTCCGCTACTGAATTTACTTCGAGTGAAATATGCTCTGACCTTTACTTTAAGTCCGTTCTTCAAAGGAATGAATCTCTTTCCAGAACTAGGGAAGACCAGGAAGTACTAATCCTTGAAGCCGCTTGAGAGAGTGGGCTATTAATGGGACACGAACTAAAGGTTATAAGATTCGGATACCAGAAAAGAATTTAACACGGATTTGGCATATCTGCCACCATCCCAAAGAAAGATTCATCAGAATAGCTTGAGGTACCGGGACTTGAAATCATGCTCTATCCATTATTTCTAGTACTTGAGATGCGAAATCTAAATCTCTTTCGACTACTTCTCTCTCGGGCCGAAGCCCAATTCATCTCCTAGGCTTATTGTAGAAAGAAATCTTCAATCAAAAAATCATACATAACATAAAACCGATAAAGCAAGCAGCATAAACTGTAGGAAGGCGAGCAGACTTTCTATTCCGAAAAAGTATCTTCTAACCTTCTATTTGAAAACCCTGCAGATCGAAATCGTTAAAAAAGAGGGCGAATCAACAAGTCAAGCAGATAGATTAACGGGAAAACACTTCCAGTTCTTTCCCATCGAGTGATAATAGGACTGCCAGTTATAACATAACTTCCGATACGTGAAAAAGCATTAAACGCTACTTCTCCATATTTCAACTTAGCCGAAGATTCCGTTTACATAATATTCCTCTTATGAATGCCCGGTCCCATAGGAGGAGAAGCGGGTTCAACTCAAAGCGGATAAACTGTGTTGAATGCTATCTAGCCGCTCATTAGCTTGCGTGGAGTTGGAGGCGAATCAGATTTATCAAACTCCCCAAGGGGTCTAGGGAAGAGGCACCTGAGTCCTACATAGATCGGAGGGGGAATACGGTTTTCTTCTGTTTCAGGAGATAGACTCAATCCATTAACTCGATTTCTAGTCCTTTCGTTTAAGGACTTTATTGAATTAGCATTACCGCCTCTTTTCACGAGCTGGATCAAGCCAGAGGTAAAGGAATGCCCCTCTTGCCATTAACCGACCGATACCTATAACATGAAGGGTACGAGAGATCGTTAAACAGGCTAGCAAGGGCTTTAGCACCTACGGTAACCCCAACCGAAACAAGAAAGTCAAGTGCTGTTCAATCAATTAAAGCACTATTGATAGCCGATGAAAAGTTCGGGTATTCACCAGAAGCAAACAACTTACAAGGAATTGGTTTTGAGGCTGCCATGACAGTCCTATCATCAAATCCCGAGCCCGAGTTTGATGGGGAAAGCCAACTCCTCCACTACTTAGTTAATCGATCGGGCAACATACCCTATTCTGATTCATCTTTCTCTTACGGTTGGTTGCTTCACCCTAGGGGATAGTACCAACAACCCCTTCGCCTTTCGGCTCACCTTCTTCGCCCCCTTCGCCTTTCGGCTCACCTTCTTCGCCCCCTTCGCCTTTCGGCTCACCTTCTTCGCCCCCTTCGCCTTTCGGCTCACCTTCTTCGCCCCCTTCGCCAAAGGAGAGCTCAAATGCTTGTTGCGTGGAGGACAGGGGAGCAGTAACTGTAGCTCATCCCAAATCCGTAATCAATGACAACAGATAGATACAAAAATCCCTCATAAGAATTCCCCTTCTCTTGCTTTGAAATGAATCGATTAGTCTCAACCTTTGACACTAGCTCGTACACAAGCCTATTACCGTCTGACAACTCGTGAGTAGCTGTTAGATGTGTCCCTCCTGATCTTAGCATGCCCAGAATAAACTGCTGGAAGTCAGTTAAACTACTCGGTTGTTGAGAAAGGCTTCTCTTCCGGGTCTTAAGCGGGTTTAGGGGAAGTATGGAGTTCTGAACCGCTTTCATTCTTTCTTTTTTGAGACTTATCGAAAGGCTCAGAGGCGTTCAAAGTCAATTGCTTGTTAAATTGATACCTATGGCTTTTCTCAATAGGAAATCCCGAGCAGGTTGATGCGGATGGTTGAGATTCATTCCTTTTTCTCTTGTTCAACTCGACTGTAGTTGTTTAATCTCATCAGTTGTTTCTTGGACAAACTGGGGTTTAGAACGCGAGTCAATTGTAGCTAGAAAATCGAATTCTCAGTTGCCAAAAAAGAAGAAAACCCGTCTAAGAGTCAATTCCACTATAACGGGGCATGTAAAATCTTAAACTTTCTATCTCACCTAGCGGAGAAAGTTCATTATGCGAATTTCACTCTACGAGATCATTCAAAATCTTAAACTTTCTATCTCACCTAGGGGCAAAACCTTAACAAGGCAATTTCACTCTATGAGATAATTGAAAATTCGATTTTGTGTAACTCATATAGCGGCAAAAGTCTTCATTTTTAACGATTTGGAATTCTTTTTATTAGCGGAATTTACTTTTAATCGAAAAATACGGGGTTTTTAAAAAGTGAACGATTCCTATCGGCTCACCTCTAAAGACAATTCGCCTTACGGCTCATCCATAAATGCCCTCTCCCTCTCTCCTTTGTCTTTCACAATGGCAGCTCCATTATCTCCTCCTTAAACAACGTCCTTTCCAACAAAAGGACAATCCTTGTGACCCGAACGTCTACAATGAAAACATATCATATGTAGGCCTTCATACTCGACAACCTGCCTGTGATTCTCCCGAAGAACCTTAGCCTTCAATGGCTTTGACAGGTCAATCTCGACACAAAGCCGAGCGAATTTCCCTCTACCTCCATCAACAGTGTGCTTATCGATTCTAATCACCCTACCAACCTTTGCACCCAATTTTTCCAATGCAATCTGATTGTAGTATTCCACAGGAAGGTTAGGACAACAATTTTCTTGATATGATCATCACTTGGAATGAAGTTCGGAGTCCATTGCCTTACTTAAAGTAGTGACCCCCAATGATCCAAGGACCACCCTCTAATACATGCTTATAGTCTGATTTCTTCTCAAACTTGAAGATGAATCATTGCTAAGATCAGTCACTCTATAGCGCCCCTCTAATTGCCATAACTGCTTAATTCTAGCAGTCAATGTTTGGAAACCCAAAACCTTGTCTAACAACTTCACGATGACGGTCTTTCCCCAAGGTCTGCGCATCACTTCCTTCTCCTCCTTGGTGAGGGTAACTTTGTCCTCATCCTCCGTTTCAGTAACTTCAGTGTCCGAGTCATCATCCCCATGTGAAAGCACGTCATTGGGCCCATCGAGTTCCCAGTCATCCCAAGAAGCAGAGGGATTCACTCTAGAGCCTGTTAACATGTCTCTATATGAAGAGTTTTCATTCCCCAAAGACGTAGAGTTTTCCATTCTTTGATCCATGGAAGGATCTTCATCTCAAAATGTTGGCTAATAGTCTTAAACACTAACAAAAAGAAGACGGTTCTCCTAAAAAATATACCAGGGCTAGAGGTTTTTTTCTTTAGAATTTACTTTCTTTGTTTGATCTGAGTTTCTTCTCTTATGAAAAAAAAAAATGAGAATTTCGTATTGACTGTTAGTTCTTCTATTGAAAGTAAAATTCCTTCATAGCATGACAGGGATTCTCTACTTCGCGTGTATCGGAATACACTACTTCCTATGCTCTAAACTAAACTCATTTCCGATTTTCTTTCTTTGTTTGGTGTGCTTCTTTTATAGATTAGAAAGGCGGATAAGACAGAAGAGAGAGAGTCTGTCTCCAATATAATCTCCTTGAAGCCCTTGTTCCAGCATAAAAGCAGTCCATGATAGATACCCCAAAGTTCTGCCACCAGTACTGAAGAAAAACCCACACGATAGGTAAACCCGCCTAGCCAACGTCCATTGCTGTCCCGAATTACACCCCCTGCTGCTGAATCACCCGGATTTCCACGTGCACTGCCATCGACATTAATCTTGACAAAAGGAGCTTTCGGCAATTGCCAACTAATAAGAGTTTGATGTTTTAACCGACTATTTGAAATAGTGATTATATCCACCGCTTCCTTTGCGCGAGAGAGGATTAGTTGGCTGCTATTTGAAGGCCAAACAAAGTTAGAGTCATATAACAAGCAATTTCTCCAGTACCAGATGAACCATAAGGAGAACATGAAAACTAAATTCCATGGAATCCCCATAATAATATCATTGCAGCAACAATTAGATAATATCCAAGAATGTAAATTCAAGGTGAAGAAATTCCCCTGAATTAAACTCGGTTTCAGCAATAACCAAGTGGCATGAGCACGAGAGCAGTCTCTTAAGGCATGAAGCGTTGATTCCATAGAAGAAGAGCAAATAAAACAGCTAGAATGTTGGAGAATATGACGATACTTAATAAAGGAAGCTGTTGGAATTGATTCATGTAGTATTCTCCAAAGGAACATTCTAAGTTTGCTTGGTCCAGGAAGAGACCATAGTTTGCTCCAAGGTACCCCTGTAGTAGAGGAGGAGATAACTTGTATAGTATAGGCAGACTTTGTCGAGAAAACCCCATCGCTCTCTAATTTCCATAACCAAGAATCATCCTCTTGGTCTTCGGTGTTAATCCAAGTGGAGGCAATTTTTGAGACAATTTGAATTTTCAGAATATTTTGGAGTTCCGTGTAGTTCCAAGACCCATATTCATCGCAATAATCAGCCACACATAACTCAGCTTCAAATGAAGAAAGAGGTCGCAAAGCATGCTGAATGAGAGGGCTGTCGGGCATCCAATCATCCACCCAAAAACGAGTCAATTTGCCGTTGTTAATCTTTACTCCCAAGCCCATACACAGTACATCCCTTCCCAATAAGATGCTACGCCAAGTATAGGAATCAGTAGACTTACTTGAGACTGCGAAAAAATCATGGTGCCATAAGTATTTACACCGTAACACTTCTACCCAAAGAGTATCCGTTGCAAAAAGTATGTGCCACCCCAATTTTGCAAGAAAAGCGAGATTAGCCTTACGCACATCTCGGATGTTTAGACCCCCTTGCTCTTTAGGGAGGCATACTTTCTCCCAAGGAACACCATGTAATTTCCTGTTGCCAGAGTCGTTACCCCATAAAAATTGTCGCATCAACTTTTCAAGCTCATTAACTACGTGATCGGGTAAATAAGTTGTTTGCATAAGATACGATGGTAACGCACTAAGAACAGACTGTATAAGAACCACCCTTCCTGCCATAGATAAGTGTTGGTTTCCCCATGAAAGAAGTCTTGCCTGAGCCTTGCTAATAATATCACCATAGGTTTTCTTAGTCACCCTACCATGGATCATGGGAGCCCCTAGATACTTGCCGAAGTCATCTGTCAAATTGATTCCACAATGGTTGCTTAAATTTTGAGCAGTATTGTGATCAATATTAGAAGAGACCAACAACTTCGATTTAGCCAAACTAATCTTCTCACCTGAAGCTTCACAAAATTGATTAAGAACACCCATAATAGTATCAAGCTGAGAGGTAGAAGCTTCACCAAATAATACAAGATCATCTGCAAAACATACATGAGAAATAATAGGACCACGTTGTGTGATTTTCAATGGTTTCCATTTATTCTGACGAACTTCATCGTCAATCATATGTCCTAATTTTTCCAAGCATAGTATGAAAAGATAAGGAGAAAGAGGATCGCCTTGGCGGATACCTCTTGTAGGAGAAAAGAAAGGAAGGTGATCACCATTCCAGATCAAAGAGAAAGTGTTGGTGGTAACAATATTCATGACGAGTCTGATCCAAGAGAGAGGAAGATTAATTTCCTCCAATACTTGCTGCAAAAAACTCCATTTGATCCTGTCATATGCCTTCTCCAAATCTACCTTGATGGCAATTGCTCCATTTTTCCTCTTCATCTTTCGCATGGTATGTAAGGCTTCTTGAACTACAATGATATTGTCCGTAGTGTGACGACCAGGCACAAAGCTGGATTGTGTTTTATTCACCAGTTTGGGTAGGAAAGGACGGAGCCTATCCACAAGAAGCTTTGTAATGATTTTTAAAGGAACCGTACATAGGCTTATAGGCCTAAATTGCGAGATTTTTTCAGGGCCTTGGAGCTTTGGAATTAAGACAACGAGAGTACGGTTAAAAGTTGGATCCACCATACCATCGCGAAGGGCAGAATTAATAAGCTTAAGTAGACTATCACCCACTAAGTTCCAAGCTTTCTGAAAGAATGCCGCAGGAAAACCATCAATTCCAGGACTTTTATTAGGATTCATATCAAAAACAGCCGCTCGGACCTCATCAAGTGTGACGGTATGAGAAAGAGCCTCTTGGTCAGATCTTGATAGCTTCCAAGAGTCACAAAGAGGGGGTAGAAATGCTGCATTAACAGGGTTAGGATCTGTATAAAGTTGAGTATAATAGTCAAGTACCATTACCTTCAACTTCTCTTGGTCATAACACCATGAGTCATCGTCATCTTTCAAAGCAACAATTTGTTTCCTGGTAGTCCTTTTTTTAATAGCAGCATGATAAAATTTAGAGTTACAATCACCATGTTTTAGCCAATCAACCCGACTTTTCTGTCGCAATAAAGCCTCTTCTTGGAAACAAATCAAATTGTATTCTTCAATGAGCATAACTTCCAAATGGAGAAGGTAATCATTAGGACCCCGATCGAGACTCTTCTGGATCCCATTTAATCGAGCTAAGACTCGACGTTTACGTTTGTAGATATCTCCAAAAACAGATTTGCTCCAAGAAGATAGATCAACAGAAAGTTTATTTAATTTATCAGGGAGCGAAGCCGATGAATGTCCCCAACTATCTTTCACACAATCCAGAAAATTACCATGAGTAAACCAGACATTTTCAAAGCGAAAAGGTTGGGGATGAATAGATGGAGGAGAAATAGCAAATTTCACACAAATAGGGTGGTGATCCGAGCTTGTTCTTGGGAGAGTGATGGCCTGAATATGCTTGAAAACATCAAGAAAAATGTCATTCGCAAGAGCGCGATCCAATCTCACCCGGGTATAATTTCGCACATCCCTATTGTTTGCCCAAGTAAATTTTGGGCCAGAGGTTTCCAAATCAACTAAATTGCATTGTCGCAAGCAATCCAACATAAGTTGACAATTATGCAAATTTACTCCTGTTCTGCTCAGTTTTTCATCAGAAGATAGGACTTGGTTAAAGTCACCTAAAACAAGCCAAGGAAGCCTATGGAAATTGCTTGCAGCTGATAAAGATTGCCATAAACCTTTTCGATCATAGGCTTCAGGACTACCATAAACGGCTGTTAAGAGCCAATCAGGGTTACCTTGTGAGGAAATTAATGCATGAATCATTTGATCAGAATGAGCCAAAATTTCAATCCCTACCACATCCGAGTTCCATAAAATCCAAATCCCACCGGAGAAACCAACCGCCTCTACTCTAAAAAAAATTTGGCAAACCAATTTGGCGACAAATACTGTCTGCTCTTTCCCCTGAAATACGAGGTTCAAGAACAATAAGTATGTGTAGTTGATGCATACGAATTAAATTTTTGATATTTCTCAAACACCGTCGAGAAGCAGCGCCTCTCACGTTCCAGCTCAATATGTTAAATAACATAAAAGAGAAGAGGGGGTGAACAAACAATCAACCCTGCAGAGCAGAGTCTCCCGGCTCAAATTGAAACTCGTTCAATGGTTCTTCACTTTGAGAAAGAGGATCAACTTCCATGCTAGCCTCTTTTTCTCTTGCAGCACCATTTACTCCAACACCAATTACATCACTGTCATGAGACAAGTGAACAAAGTCTTGTGTTTCAGCAATTTGGGTGGCGGAATCTGCTAAATTAATGGAATCGATAGGGCTAGGGGATGGAACATGGGATGGCTTAAGGAAAGGATCAGAAGGAATAGCTTTGGTTTGATCAAGGTTGGTTTGAGCAACAAAGGTTTCGATCGAATGAGGGGAGGAAGCTGGGGAAGATGCAAGGACAATTTTTGAGGTGGCTGTCTTAGACGTGGGGTTGGCTTTGGATTGAGAACTTGTTGATTTTCCTTTTGAAAGCACATTAGAATTCTTGTTAACAACACTCTTATTGGCCAAGTGCATAACAGATTGGAGGTTTTCCTTTAGTTTATCTCGGTCGCTGCCTGCTATTTGAGATTGGGTTTGGCTGTTGGCTCTTGCCGTAGTCTGATGAGGAGCAACTGAATTGGGAATAATCTCATCGGAGTCATGAGTTTGCTCATCATCTATCAAAATAGCAAAACGAGAACCCGATTCCACCCTATTATCTGACTGGCCACCCGGGGCACTAGTAGCAGCAGGTTTGGCAGTCGCATTTCCTCTATTGTTATTGAATCTGCGTTGAGGTTTCTTAGCAATCATCCAAGGTCCATACTTGTTGGTTTCATGAACTCTACTCTCTGTCACTTTCGGTGCCTCATGTGAAGTTTCTCTTTGTGCGTTGTTTGATTCTTTTTCAGGTTGTTTCAAAGGACAACTATCAACATCATGTCCAAATTTGCCACAATGAAAACAGAGCATTTTCAGGCCTTCATGTTCAACACGCTGCCACCTTCCACCTATGAAAACTTTTGGGACTAATGGTTCCAGTAAATTCACTTCCACACAAAACCTAGCAAATTTCCCTCGTTCAGTTTTGGAGGTTGTTTTGTCTATTTTTATAAACTTCCCAATAGGCTCTGCAATTTTCTTAAGAATCCAGTCATCATAGAACTCCATTGGCATAAGAGGTAATCTGATCCAAGCAGCCACCCTGTCGATAGTTGCTTCATCCGATCGAAAGTAAGGGGTCCAACGTCTGACGGAAAGATAATGATCCGCAATGAGCCAAGGTCCCCCGGTGAAAACAAAATCATAGTCCGTCGGGTTGCTAAATTTTACACAGTAGTAGCCATAATCTAAATCAATAACTTGGATTGAACCTTTGAGAGACCATATTTGCTGTAATCGGTTACACAAATAGGTGTAACCAATATTCCGACCAAGAAGTTTGATAATTAGAGCTGACTTCCAGGGGGTTCGTATCCGCCGCTTGTCCTCTTTAGTCAACAATATGCTAGGGCCTTCCAATCGTTCTTGAAACACATCATCATCCGAGGCATAATCCTCTTCTGGAATTTCTCCTTCTTCCATGGTTTCATCGTTGGTTTGAGAGGTCTGATTCATCAACATGTCTTTGTAAGAACTCATGACTCCTAAAGCAGCAACAGGCTGATCAGGGATGTGAGGGACAAGGTTGTTAAAAGCAACATTCGAACCAAAGGCTTCCATATCAGTTCTGCCGCGCTTCACACCACTCTTGTCCTGGGGGGGAGGAGGGGGTTTGTCCGATGGGGCCGCCTCCATCGGCGGCGGCCGAAGGGCTAAGAAAGGTTCGAGAGGAAAAAGGGAAAGGAATGACGGCTAGGGTTTTTGTTCAAACCAAATATCATTCGAAATTTACCGGATTATACTCTATTTCATAATATACAATACAGTCTACCTGATTATCTCAAATATTAGTTAATAGTTTAGGATAATGGTATGGGTAGAAGTCTCTCTTGCCTAGCAGCAGTAACAATTCAATTCCCCCCTTTCTCGAAAGACAGAAGTATTGGAACTTACTGCAATCGATCGAAAGGGTATCGCAGAGTCTAAAACCTATTTATTAGTTGTTTCGAAGCTTAGTAGCTTGTGCGTCTTGCTTGACCCAATATCGGTGCTTGAAACTCGATAGCAAGCATTTGCGCGGAGAGCGTTGTTCATGCCTCCACTCCATCCCATGCGTACCGGAGCGGAGATAGTTCCCAAGCAGATGCAAAGGTCTTTACGAGCCTCACCCGAACAAACCTTTACTTCGGATTACCCAAGGCAGGAATAAAGGGTTTAGCTTCCGGGTCGTCCTATTGCAATCGGAAGCTTCTAGTCGGAGTTTGCTAGCTAGCTGTAGACTAGAAGGCTTCCTTTCCTGATCTGCCCATCTGAACCATCTGCATTTCCTTTACCTGGTGGGGCAAGAACTTATGCAATTCGATAGCTCTCTCTAGAAAGGTAGTCGCATCCGTCTTCCATTAGCAGAGGAAAGGGGCTTTAGGCTATTCGAGAGAGATGGATCAAGGCTCTGCAAGACCACACAGGAACTCCATAAACTTATCTAGATTCTGCAATTGGTTTGGCTGGTAGATGAAAGGTGGGCTTTTGAAGACCGGTAGAGGAGTAGACTGCGGAAAGACATCCCAGGGAACAAGAAATAAGGAAGCAAGCCCGTTAGCAAAAGGCTCCTAGCCAGATGTCTAAGCGAATCCGGTAGCTGGTCTTCCATAGCTATGCCCTGGACTGGAGCTTTCCTATACTCTCAGGTCCTGCTGCTACTCCTTCGAGTATAGCCCTTTTCATAGGTTTCACTCTCACTTTTATTAAGGGATTGAGTCTTTGGCTCCGGGAATGGAAGGGAAGAGAGAGTACCTTTAACCCCTTCTTCGGCATATCGTTTAGGTCTTGCAGAACCTGGTCTTACGTTCCAATTGAAGATTGGTGAACCCCATTCATTAGATCACTCGACTGAAATGAAAGCATCGGGGTTGCCTGTCACATAGGATTGATTTCCAACTATTATTACTGTACCGGGCGTTTACCATGCAAGCAAAGTACGTACATATGGCTCAAGGGATGGATTCCTCCTCAATATAGGGCGCACCTCTAGCATCCAAGCTTTCTGAGCTTTGGGGGCAAGGAAAGGTAGCTGAAATAGTACCGTATCATATGGAAAAGCCCCTCAAACAACCCAAGGTCGATAAAGAAAGGATTGATCTTCCGGGTATTCCCCAGCTTAGTACGAGTATCCAGTATCCGCTTTTGGGGAAGACGCACTCCTCAAGCCAGTTCACTTCGCTAAATCGCCAGAGTCAGTCCTCACACCTATTGCTGTTTGTTCACCGCTAATGTGGAAGTTCCGCTAAAACTAGACTCAGAGGATAGATAGGTTTACTCAGACAAAAACCTCTTTAAATTCTCTCGAGGTATCAGAATAGTTGGGGCTGCAGAAGCCCATGTTGCGGATACTTGCTCAACAGGAATTACGAATTGCTTTGATTTTGGGTATGGTTCACCGACCGGTAGTGAATCAATTTCCGATGATACGACTTCGACAAGAGACTGAACTCTCATGCGTAAGGTGATGATAATTAAAGGGCATCAGGGAGAATGGGTGGAAGGAAGCCCACGGAGCGGTAATAGCCTGATTGTCTATTCTAGCCTTTCCTCCGAGCCTACCATAAAACTAGTCCTTCTTCTTCGTTTAATCAGGGAAGAGAGATCCCATGAGATAGGACGGAGGAGCTATAACTCTAAGAAGGGGAAATTAGCTGAAACCTTTAATGGTTTCCCGTGCTTACCAAGAAAATGAATTGAATCTGCATCTGCATCTCTTTCATCTGCAGCTAACTCATCATCAGCTACCGGTCTTGGTAGAAGAAAAAGTCTAGTAGTAAGACGAGTGGAAGTTAGGACTCACGAGTTCAACAAGGGCTAAACAAGGGGGTGAGGCCCAAGCACTAGAGGCCAATAGAGGGAGGCCAAAGCAAGCAATGGGAGATGGGGGCGTCCACTATCTAGTGGACCTATGGATCACTCTACTGGTTGGTATGGTATGGATGTCGGGTTTTGACCATTTCCTAAGTGAAAATGGAATCAATAGCCACGTGAACGGTCAAGAGAATCATTTCCCCTCTTAGAGTATCATCAAATGAAAAATAAGAAACTGTCCAACATCAAAGAGTCAAATAACCCATCACAGGGAAAACCTAAAAAGTGCGATTTTGTTTTCTACGGCGCCGCTTGTGTGATGGAAACATCACGGGAACGTTCCGGCGAGGGCAATAAAGCGCCTTGCTCGGAGTACTAAGAAAATCAAAGCTAGCACTGGTTTTGACGGGAGTCAGGGTTTTGTTGATGATCAAGCGATGGAGGAGCAAGCTTTGGGGAATGACTCGGATAAGGAAACAGAGGGTGCGGTAGAGATCTCTGATGATGAGATTGAGTTACCGGAGGAGAAGGAAATGGCTGATCAACCGAAGGAGCATCTGTCCTTTAGTGATAAAGTCAGGGGCAAGCCTCGAGCTAAAGTTTTTGATCAGGGTGATCGGTTTGGTGCTTTGGATGACAATGAGGGTCTTATTCAGGTTTTTACAAAGGATTCGTGGCCTGCTATTCGAACATCTCCCAAGCTGCGAGAGGCTTTACATGACAAATGGAAAGATTGTTTAGTGGTGAAGCTTCTGGGAAGGAATATTGGATATAAAACTCTCCATGCCAAAGTGGTAGGTCTTTGGAACCCTAAAGGAGATTTTGAACTCATTGAGTTAGGTGAGGGTTTCTTTATTGCTAAATTCTACTTGGATGAGGATTTGAGATATGTCCTGGAGGAAGGGCCATGGGTGATCTTTGGGCACTATTTGACAGTGAGAAGATGGAGGCCTGACTTTCGGCCATCGGAAGCGGTTATTGATTCCACTGCTGCTTGGATTCGATTTCCGGAACTATCTGTGGAATACTATAATGAAAGGGTTTTGTTAGCTTTGGGGAATCTGGTGGGAAGAGCTCTCAAAGTTGATAATAATACACATCTGGCCTCAAGAGGAAAGTTTGCTCGGGTTTGTTTTGTGTTGAAATTGATTTGAATAAGCCTCTTGTACCTAAACTTTTTGTGGATGATAGATGGATTAATGTGGAATATGAAGGTTTACCGCTCTTTTGCTTTCATTGTGGTATTATTGGTCATAAAAGTTGTAAAGAACTTAAGGAGGAGCTAATGGCTGCTAATAGTGAGCAGGCTGAGATTAGTAATAAGGAGGTACGTGGGGATGTGAGGACAGAAAACGTAGTGGGTACAAGAGAGGTGCCTCAGGATGTGCCCGAAGAGTCTGCCTTTGTTCCTTGGATGGTAGCATCGACTAGACGCCAGAGGGGCCCTCCCCGCAAGTTTACAGCTCCGGTGAGGAATCCTTCAGTGACTAGATCTAATGGTTCAAGGTTTGCGGCTTTGGCGGAGGAGGAGTTTGAGGTGCCTGACCGTGGCCAGAGTTCTTCTATGCTCCCTGCTCGCAATTTTGCTAATGATCGTGCTGTCCACTCGTCGAGAGGTGGCAGGGGTAATGCTACGAGTAGGGTGAATTATAGTAGTAAGAACAGGGACCCTCGTTTAGTAAATAATGGGAAAGGGCAAGTTGTGTCACAGGAGAGGCCGAGAAAGACTATGTCGGGACAGTTGGGTAATTCTAAAGGATCCGAATTTACTTTGTTTCATCGGGATGATACTCGTTTGGAGTCCGAGACTTTTGGAGACATGAACAATATGATGGTTGACAGTTTTGCGTTAGGGGATGAGGAGGAGTTGGGAGAGCATGGAGTGCAGGGTCATTTTGCAGGCTTTCCGACTTCCTCTGACCATAGAAAGAGAAATCCTCCTAATTCGCATGTCTCTTCTATGGTTCCAGAAACTCAGTTAGAAGATGGGAACATGTTGGTTGATCATGATGGTGATGTGAATAAGCAAGTTGTTGGTGCTTTGCCTAGTAATTTTTAATGAATATTCTACTATGGAATAGTAGGGGAGCTGGGAGTAAGGCTTTCCGAAGAAATAGTAGAGAGTTTTTACGGTGCTATAGGCCACATGTTTTTATTGTTGTTGAACCACGCATTTCTGGCTTCCGAGCTGAGAATGTTGCGAGAAGATTGGGATTTCCACGATATCATATCATGGATCCGGTAGGGTTTTCTGGTGGATTGTGGTTGTGTTGGGATGATCAAGCTATAAATATTGAGGTTATCTTTGGATCAACGCAGGTTATTCATGCCATTGTAACTATGGAGGATGGAAAACAATGGTTGTTGTCGGCTGTTTATGCGAGTCCAACCTTAGCAGTACGAAAGAGATTGTGGGAGGCAATGGAAAATTTTGCTTCGGATGTTAGTTTGCCTTGGATGTTAATTGGTGATCTAAATGAGGTTAGTAATAGTTTGGAAAAAAAGGGTGGAGCCGATGTATCTATAGGTAGATGTCTTCGTTTTAATAGTATGATGGCGAACTGTGGATTGTCGGATTTGGGATTTCAGGGGCCTGCTTACACTTGGACGAACAGGAGACAGGGAAGACACCGTATCCATGAGCGTTTAGATAGAGCTTTGGTGAATGCCGAATGGCGGTTACTTTTTCCTGAGGCGATTGTTAAGCATTTGCCACGTTTCTATTCGGATCATTGTCCGATACTTGTACAGGGTAGTGAGGATATTCGGACGGATGCGTCTAAAAGGCCTTTTCGATTTCAGGCTATGTGGCTAAAGCATGAGGAGGCTCCGGATTTTATTTCTAAGTGTTGGAAACAGGCGGATGGAGATCTCGTCGCCAAATCTTGTATCCTTGTTGATGCTTTGAAGGAATGGAATAAAGATGTTTTTGGGAATGTTTTTGAACGAAAGAAAGAATTGAGGGCAAGACTTCTTGGTGTACAGCGTGCTTTGGCAAGGTCTCCATCACCTCGTTTGCTTGATCTTGAAAAGGAACTTGTCGTCGAATATAATCACATCTTGGAGCAAGAGGAGGTTCTATGGTTTCAGAAGTCCAGGGTGCAGTGGTATCAGGCAGGGGAGAAAAATACAAAATTCTTTCATCTATCTACGGTTTGGAGGCGGAGGAGGAATAAAATTTCTATGTTGAAGAATGATGAGGGTGATTGGATTTTGAGCCAAGATTCTTTGAAGATTATGGTAACGGAGTATTATAAAATGTTGTTCACTGCAGATACGGATGTGAGGCCGCATTCTTTGATGGTGGATTGCCCAAAGATACCTTCAGATCATGTTGCAGCTTTAGACAATGGTGTTTGTTTGGAAGAGGTGAGAACTGCTTTATTTCAAATGAAGCCTTGGAAAGCCCCGGGTCATGATGGTTTTCAGGCGGGTTTTTTCCAACGTTTTTGGGAGACTACTGGCTCGGCTTTGTGGCACACTGTAATCAATTCTTTTGAGGATGGGGTTTTGCCAGCTAGCTTGAGTGAGACTTTGCTAGTGCTTATACCGAAGGTCCCTATTCCTGAACACCTCAAACAGTTCCGCCCTATTAGCTTATGTTGTGTTGCTTATAAGATCATTACCAAGGTCTTGGTGAATCGCATTCGTCCACTTCTGAATGATCTTGTGGCTCCTACGCAAGTTAGTTTTATTCCTGGGAGACAAGCTGCAGATAATGTCATCCTTGCTCAGGAATTGATTCATACAATTCGTAGAAGTGGTAGTAAGAATGGTCTTATGGCTATCAAGATTGATCTGGAGAAAGCATATGATAGAGTTAGCTGGTCTTTCCTCCGTGAGACTCTCAAAGATTTTGGTTTTTCGGAAAAATGGATTCGGTTGATTATGTTGTGTGTGGAGAGTTCGAGTTTAGCTGTTTTGTGGAATGGGGAAAAATTAGATTCTTTTACTCCACAGCGTGGATTGAGACAGGGTGATCCGCTTTCGCCATATTTGTTTGTGTTATGTATGGAGCGGTTGGGTCATTTGATTGAGAGACAGGTTCGGAATGGGACATGGAAGCCTATTAAAGCTGGTAGGAATTGTCCTGGTATATCACACCTTTTCTTTGCCGATGATTTATTTCTATTTAGTAGAGCTGGTGATTCTCAAGCTAATGTTATTAGAGAGACTCTTGATGAATTTTGTGCTGCATCTGGAGCAAAAATTAGTTTTGATAAGTCCAAGATTTTTGTCTCTCCAAAGGCTCATGGGGGTGCTAGTCGAATGTCCTCATTGCTTGGCATTCCCCACACATGCGATTTGGGGAAGTATCTGGGAGTGCCGATTATTCATGGTAGGGTAACGAAAGCCACTTTTCAAGAGACTATTGAGAAAGTGCAAAGACGTTTAACAAGTTGGAAATCGAAGTTGTTGTCTTTGGCTGATAGAGCTACTTTGGTTGGTGCTGTGACGAGTTCGATTCCTACTTATTCTATGATGACAATGTTGATGCCAAAGAATGTTACAAATGTTCTTGATAGCATGAATAATCGCTTCTTATGGGGTGGTACTGAGCATAAACGTGGGGTTCATTTAGTTGCTTGGGAGGATGTCTGCGTGCCTAAATCCATGGGAGGCTTGAGTCTACGGCGGATGGAATTACATAATCGGGCATTACTCCAAAAGACAGCTTGGCGTTTTATCTCGGAACCTGACAGCTTATGGGTTCGTTTTTTAAAAGCAAAATATAGAGTTGTTGGTGATATTTTCGCTTTTCTGAGTACTAGGCCGCAGGGCTCTGCATCCTGGTCTTATACCTGGAAGGGTTTGTCTAAAGCTCTGTCTTTGTTATCGACTGGACTTAAATGGCGAATTGGGAATGGTACCAATGTTAGGTTCTGGGAGGACCCTTGGTTGTTTGATGCTCCACTACTGCACTCTTTGGATCCGTCGGTTACTGTCTCGAATCCTGGAGCTTTGGTTAGGGAGTATTTTGCTCCCGGTGGAGGTTGGGATATGGAGAAACTTCTTCTTGATCTGCCGGCAGATGTAGCTTTGAAGATTTATGGTTATCCTCTCCCTCGTTTTACTTCTCAGCAGGATATACGATTATGGAAGCTCTCCACAGATGGTTGTTTTAACACCAGGTCAGCTTACATTGTTTTGTTGAACCAAGATGATAATTTCTTGGATGTTGATTGGACTTGGTTATGGAAGTTACCGCTTCCTTCTCGATGGTTGCATTTTTTGTGGCTTGTGAGAAGGGAACGTTTGCTTACCAATAGCATGAGAGCAGCTTGGGGTATGGGTTTTAGTCCCATTTGTGTGCTTTGTCATGAAGCGGAGGAATCGGTGATGCATGTATTACGGGATTGTAGGTTTTCGACTTTGGTTTGGCAGGGTTTTGGTAGGTCTTTCCATGCTGAGCCACTGCTAACTTGGTTGGATGGTAACCTGTCATCAACTTCTCTTTATACAGGGCTTGAATGGCGAATTGTTTTTGCGGTGACTTTATGGAGGTTATGGACCCGACGGTGTGATTTTGTTATGAAGAATGAAGTTATCTCTTTGGAAGTGGATCCCTTAATATCTAATATCTTGTGTACTGCCAAGGAAGTGTTGCGGGCTTTAGGTAAAACTACACCTGTTAGCACTAAAAGCTTTTCGGTTAAGTGGGATCCGCCGGATGATGGGGTGGTGAAGTTGAATGTGGATGGTGCAGCAAAGGGTAATCCGGGAGTTGCCGGAGCAGGAGGTCTGATAAGATCCTCGATGGGTTTTTGGCTTATGGGTTTTAAATTACACTTGGGAGTGTGCTCGAATGTGGAGGCTGAACTTCAAGCTATTCGAAGAGGATTGCAGTTGGTATGGGATTGTGGTTACAGGGCTCTTATTTGTGAATCTGATGCGCTTGTAGCTATAGAGTTGATACGCGGAGGGGATGTTTTGAAACACCCCTTGGGATGTCTTATTGCCGATATCAGATGTCTCCTGGCTAGAGAATGGAGGTGTTCGATTCAACACATATATCGTGAGGGGAATTTCTGTGCTGATTGGTTGGCAAATGCTGCTTGTTGTTTAGATGAGGAGCATGAGTTACTTGTAGATCCTCCTGATGATATGTGGTCTTTGCTTGATGCTGATGTACGGGGTGTAGCTTTCCCCCGAGGCGAATAAAAGAAAAGGCTCGAGAAATAAATATAGTATATAATAATAAGTGAATTGAATTCATGTTCAAGAGAGGATCATCAGTTTCAGTTCTCTTTCTCTTACTCTGCCCCCTTCGGTGACCTGCCATCGTAATAGCACTGTGGGCGAAAGGGTTTTCGGAGAAAAATAACTTTAACGTAAGCTCCTCAATGAAGAAAATGAAGAACGGAAGAAAGAAGAAACGAATAAGAAACCCCAAAGATAATCCTATGAACATGAGGTGAATAGAAGAAAGAAAATCGAAACTCATTCGAGATTCTTATTCACATTTCTTCAATGCTTCTATAATGATATTCATAGAAAGAAATTCATCGATACTTATAATGAACTCTTTTTATCATCGATTCGGTCCTCACTGCTATGCCCAGTTATGTGATGAAAACCACTCTTATTTATTCCCTTACATGCTTTCCTTCAAACTTTCATTCATTCAAAACCTTAGTTTTATACCGCCCGGGAGTGATTACCAACAAGTTTAGTACCGTTCCCATACCTTTTGCGGAGCTAGTCCTATCTGCTTTCCTTCAAGCCCTCTAGTCATAAGCAAGTCTTGGGGATGTCGCTATCTCAGTCCCTGAAGAAGGAGAGCTCATATCCGGATACAGCACTAGATACACCGTAGACCTGTCTATTACTATCTTAGTTCCATCTTCGGAAACAGCTACTGGTCATCCTGCATTCTAGCCTTCCAGCTCCATATTATACAGCGGATACCGAAGGATTCATGCTAACAAATTTCGAGTTTACCGCTCTATCTAGATCAACTAACTGGAACTAGACCCTCGCTAATGCAATAACTGGAAGGAAGTCTACACTGCTACATTTTCTAAGTCGTCTACTGTATTTGGAAATGGAGATTTCTCTGGTATGGTATAACTTTCTCAGTAGCTGGAGATTAACAAGCAGACTAGCACTCTGGACCAGGAGCTGTAACTGGGGATGTCTCTGGATCTCTTTCTGCCTCAGAGAATGGATATGGGGCTGTTCCAGGAGCAGGAGATCAACTAGTTATCTCAGTATCCTTTGCTTTCCCTGTAGAATATGGAGCTTTCACTGCAGAGGGAGAAGGATCAGTCTCTCTTTCTTTCCCACCGATTTCATACATTAGCTATCGAGTTTCAAGGACCGGAAGTGCTAATTACGAATTTCGTATAATGTGCAGAACTGGATGCGAGAAAAGGGTTCCAGACAATTTAGTTGCGTGAGAAAATCAAAGGTAAGAGACCAGTGCTTAACCCAAGGCCGAAAAAGCTTTCTCAGCAGAGCCGAGTTCTCAATTCATGCAAGTTTCTATAATCGAGGAAGCTGCAATTGAATATGTTGAATAAGTTGAAGGTCTTGCAGTTGCAGAACCTATTTCAATAGAAGGGAATTCGGTTGCGCATTGGGATTCTCAAGAAATATCGTATAGAAATGGAATCTCTTCAGATGAATGCAATTGTATATCTTGGAATCTTTTTCAAGAAACTAGCGACCCACGTACCTCTGAGTGCTATATGCCGGGTAGGGTAAACGTCTAGTGTACGAGATAGTGGAAGAGGTAAGCAATTTAATTCATCTGCACGATGAGGCATTGAGTTGTCTATCTATGTCATTTAATCAAGAAGGGGGACGCCCTGTAGTGCTATCACCTTGCGTAGACCCAAGTGGTTTCGTGAAAGCTGGTCACCGTCTTCTGTACGAGCGAGTTCCATAGTTTGACAATTGAATTCATACTCTTCTAGGCTACTTTGTTAAGCGTAAGGTACGGGAGATGGAGCGTAGGGCGGTATTCGTCAGGTTGCCCGGCGCTACAACCTCATTTCGAGGCACTACTGTAACACACATTGGATCTGCCACTTTCTTGATCACTGCTGAAAAGATGGATACAAGTAGAATTACAAACTTCACTACTTATACTACTTAACGATATTTCGAAAAGAGCGCTCCTAAATGAAGCCTTTTTATACTAGTAGATACCGAAAAATGAAACTGTAACTTCTTAAACCTTCGAAAAAGTATGTTATGTATGCGGATCTAATTACTCCCCCGGGCTCCCGCAATGGTATTCAAGTAATTCATAGAAAGAAGAAGAAAAACTAACGAATCGATAAAGGAAAGCTATACAATAGTCTCTTAAGGAAGGTCGGTGAGTCGAAACCCTTTGACCACCTAAGATCTCGAAGACTGGAATAACTATTCGATCTTTACGCTCAAGAAAAGAAATGGGTATTCGGAAGGTTCGTTGCCATCGGTGCTGAGCTCCCTTAATATAGCGCAGGATAGGTTTCACTTGTGTTAGCTATGGTGGTAGCTTGCATGAACTGACATAGTTGAGGCTTTTTTTCTCTTAGGATTCTAAGATTGTACAGTATACCATCTCGACTGTTATCATGTGTGCACAAGAGCCCCGGTCTCATCATGGTTCACCGGAAAACCCCTTATTTCGACCACGATTAAGAGCATGTACAATATCAATCCGAGTGAGAGTAAGATATTGTAGTGCACCAACAATGCTGCGGTACGCAGTAACATCAACAGAAGCATGATCATTAAAGACCTATATAGGCCAACCATTCGAGTCGTAGCTACCAGGCTTTTTGAATCCGTTGATTGAATGTCTATCACACTTGAACAGCCTGAGCTCTGTTGGTGTTAGCTCAGATTTAATTCCAACTGTAAGTGATGATTCACTTGGAGTAGAGTTGTCTTTGACAGCCATGAGAGTAGAGATAGAGGAACCTTCCAACATAAAGGACTAACACTTACCCTTTCTAGGGTAAGACCAAGGAAGAGAGCATTGTTCTCATTACCTATCTCTGCAAGGAAACACGGGTGAGAATATCCTGAGCATCTTTTGATTGAGAAGCAAGAATACCACCAGAACGAGAAGGATCTACAAGACCTGAATGAATAGGAAGACTTGAATTTAAAGAATTAGAAACTGTGGAACCCTAGTACTGCCGAATCAATGCCTTTTTTTCCTCTGCGGACAAGGCTCAAGCTGCTTTTTCTTAACCAGGCAAGTCTATTAAATGGGGCAACGAGCAAGCAAGTAGCCTAAGACCCAAAACCATCTCTAACCAGAGAGAGAGTGAAACCTAATTTCCGCGTAAGGGAAGAATGGCGAGAGTTGCCCGTCCTCCTCGATGGCTTAGCTGGATTACACCGGATGTTGAATCCGCTTTCGAAGTAATCCCAGAATACCTCATTCTCAAGTCTTAAGCAAGGAGTTTAAGTCGCTTTCGGACTAGGCGCCGGGGTTTTTTCGGCTGGATCAAAGGCAGAGGCCAGTGCGCTATTGAGAACTAAAAGAAATAAAGCCCCTACTGTCTTCAAAGCTGCTAACGCTTACATCTTCAAAGCCTATCGGTCACGCTTGTTCGCTGCTTAGCGGTACGATATTCACCTTTTCAATTTCTTCCACCGTCCCTTTTGGTAATAGGGCTGTCATCATAGTATAAGTCGGAATCGCCGATGTGACAGAACCAATCAAGGTCGCTCTCCCAGCTAAACTCAGAGTCTTCGCCTTCCACCCATTGAGCCTCGCATTTACTTTATCCACTATCTCTCTGTATGTAGCTTTTGTAACTCTTCCATGAATTAAGGGGACTCAAAGGTATTCCCCAAGGTCTATACTTAGCCCAAATCCCAGGATATCTCCCACCGCGCCCGAGTCTGCTCTCTCGCAGCCTTCGGAGAAATAAAGAATCTGGACTTTTCTAAGCTGACTTTTGCCCCAGGAACTGATACTGATAGTAGGGATTATGAACTGCTTTCGCCATTACCTTATGAAATTCCTGAGGAAGCGCTTCTTTTTGCAAGTGACAAGTTGATTCGTAAAGTCCCACGTACCAACGGTGAGTTGCATGAGGAAACCTCAAGTAATATATCTCGGTAGGGATTGGGTCGATCGATTCTATTGGCTTCCTTATTCTACGTAAATAAGAACTCCTTCTTGCCCGCTACGCGCCTTACAACGAACGGGACTGATGACTAGCATCCATTCTTCTTTCTTTAGAATGACTTTCTTTCTATTGTTACGAGAACAGACAAAGCGGAGAAGCAGATGACTCGGATAAGAAACTGAATAAGCCAATGGTAGTCTAATCTACCAGTTAGAAAGCAAACCAATCGAGGCTTCTGGCTCTCTCGAAGGGGAGGCGCTAACGAGGCTCGTTAATGTCTGAGGGTGAGGGCGGCGGCATAGGACCCGTGTGGACAAAGGCCTTGCTCGTCTTTCCACGCCTTATCTCTGTTCAAGTATAGCAAGTATTATATATAAGGGGCTCGTATCTGCGGTCCCTTACTCTAGCCGGGCTCGTTCCTTCGGTATTCGGTATACCGTCACCCTATTAATAACGGTGGAGCTGTTCTATCACTGACGCATGACCTCCTTGAAAGGAAGGTGCTATGTGCCTTAAGAATGACTTTCTATCGTGCTATGAATCACTTAAGGAACAACAAAAACTATCTGTTAAAGAGCTTACTTGTATATTACCCGGTGATTCTTCCCTTACTGAAAGAAGGAACCGTCTCTTCTCTTCCGTCCCATACCTCTGTAGCCTAACGGTGACCGGCATCTCGATGCTCTATTGGGCGAAAGGCGCTTGCGGAATGGGAAAGTCTTACAAGCGTGGTCGCGTAGCGACGAAGAGTAGTTCGTTAAGCAGCGAAGGGAAGTGATCTTTCTTATGCAATTGACTCTGTAAACAGCATAGAAGCTCAGTAAGGACATTTCCTTCGACGCATAGCGGATATTTCGTCTAGCTTGTTAGCTGCGTAAAGTAAGGCGAAGAATAGGAAAGAAGGCAGCAAAGAGTTCTCGAGCGGAACAACTAATTCGGAAGGCTAACTACCCGTTGATCCATTTGAATTTTAACTCTCTGTTTTTTCTTTTGGTGGTGGGTCTTAGGCTCAAGGGAAGAAATTCCTAGTTCCCAGTACTAGTCCAATACTCGAAACCGCTAAAGGGATTGATCTGCCTATTTATTGAGAAGGGGAGTTCACGGCTATGGCGTATGGGGATATCCTCGCTATGATAAATCCCGTTAAAACGCTACTTTGAAAATTGGAACTTACTGCAATCGAAAAGGAGAATGTGACCTTAGAATCGGTTTCACCATAAATGGAATCTCGATCTGCATCAAGATTATCTACAACAGCTATAACTCTAGCTTCAAAGGCTTTTGCTGCACGGGAAGACTATTTCCTTTAGCTTTCGGGTTTAGTTGCTGATTAACTCGCTCTTTCATCTGCCTCATACTTGGTTAGGGCAGGAAATGAAGATTCAAGAGATTGAGTTGATTAGATAACAGTTGAGAAATACCTAGCAGTTAAAGTAAATGCCGAGCCGGTCTTTGCAAGTTTAGAGAATCGGGTTTTCTAGCTAGCGAGTATAGGTTTAGAGTTTCAAGAAGAGATTCCTTTTAACCCCTTCGGAAAGCCTACCACCCCGGCCCCTTCTCCCTGATGTTGGAAAACAACTTTCCGCCTAGGAGAGATTTAAAGGAAGGAACGAACAGAACTGATTGAACTAAGCTCAAGGTTCGGATAATCACCTATATATACGCGGATAGAAAGTTTCAAAGCTAGGTACTTAAAAGCTCGTAGCTTGTTTGCGGGCTGGCTAGAAGAGTGGCAGTGAGAAGAGTCAATCCAAGTGACCATGACAATTTGAAAGCTTTACCTTCATCTTCGCTTAACTGCGAATCCTTATCTTCGCGTTTTCAACCTAACTCCCTATTTTTTTTTAAAGAAAGGGCGAGATGGCAAGGCTAGAGTTGATTATCCCTCATAGGGCAGCCTAAAAAACAATTCAATGTTCAAACTAACTCCCTCGGGCGATAGAGTTTCTGCGCTTCGTTACGTTCATGGAATGGGGAAAGCCCAACCAACCTTATTAGTAGTACGGGATGCCCCCGACCCGGTATGATATTTATTCTCAACACGTAGCGCTCAAAGGTACCTGACGAGGTGTAGCGCAGTCTGGTCAGTCAATCTCTGAACTCAAAGCGAAGCACATTCAAGAAGTTAGCGCTTTTTTTTAGATTCTACTAGAGTGGATACAGCTTTACTAAAGCATTCCCCGAAAGTCCGAAAGATGCCTTTTTTTCTAGGCTGTCTCCTCTCGTGATATCTCCAAAGACTGGTTCGCTCGTCTTGAGAGATGGGTCGAGGCGATCAACTCATATCGGAAAGGAAGAAGAAAGCAGGGGAAAAAAGTGGATACATCAGTCAGATCGGAGCAAGCTAAAGGAGGGTCCAGATTCGCCCCATTGGAGGCGGCGGAGGAGGAAGTTGCAGTCAGTCACAAGCAATACCGCTAGCAAGACACACCGCTAGCAGACAATCAAAGCCAATCAGTAAAGGCCTAGCTCATAATTAAATGATGTTTATTCCATCTGTCTATAAAACTAGCAAGGCATCAAGTGAAAACACAAAGACCAGCCTTATTCATTCCCCTTCCGCTATAAGCTTCGGAAAGGTATCTCTTCAATAAAAGCATCTAAACCCAGGCTTTAAGAAAGCGCTTTAGAGTTGTAGTTGGCTCGCTCCCTACTTAACCCGTTACGAAAGCAAAAACCCTAATTATACGCTCGTGAGCATACATTCGCTTCTACTGTTTCGATTTCATTCCTTAAACTAGGATTGATTCTATTTCTCGTTCTTGAGTAAAGGCAATTTGCATTATCTAAAGCATCAATATTTGCATAACGAATAAGAGATCCGGCCCAAACGGGAGCTATTTTCTATCCCTCCCTTGAGCTGTCATCGGGTATCGCTTATGAAAAGCTTTCCCTTCTTCCTAGTGCTTGTATCTCTACCCCCGAGTTACTTTTCCCCCTCTGGCGGATTTTCCTCTCTTTCTTTCGTCTGGGTCCGTAAGGAGATGAGACGTAAGTCGAAAGGGCTGTTAGAAGGGGATTGGCTTTGTGTTCAGTGTACCGGGTACAAGAAAGAAAGTAAAAGCACAGAATGAGGCGAGAAAGAAAGATTGTGTTATAGTAGGGTTAGACTGCCTCTCTTATTAATGCACGGCTGAGGAAAAATCTGTGGCTTAACTTGTTTAATCTCTTTCATCCTATCTGTCTTGCCTTTCTTCTTTGGTGTGGTCTTCCCGAGGGAACAGTAAAAGGATAGCAGTCAAGCGCATCTAGTGTTGGAGAAAGGGGCATCCAATGCTTCCTGCCATCGAAAAAGGTTAAGTCACTACAATAGCAGTGGGGGAATTTCTCGCAGGGAATTCTGTCACATCCCTATAGCCAGAGTCAGTCGTTGGAGTTTCTTTGCCCTTTCTCTTTATATACAATGAAAGTGTCCCTTCATCTCGACTAGTCCTTTCTTGTTATTGCCGTAGCAGTCCCGCTAACGTTCAATAGCACCCCTCATGTTGCTGTGCCTCTTTCCCTGCCAGGGAGAAAGCTCTTTTCTTTTCATGTGATCAAGCTAGTTCAATCAAGTTCTTTTAAGCCAGCTGCCAATTTCCTTGCGAGACACAATGTCTAGACGAGGTTTACCTAAAGGGGTTCCCTAGTCGGTAAGACTTTCTTTTCCATAGTTGGAAATGGAGTGATCCCTAGGGAGGAAAAGGTTCTATGGATATGGGAGGGTTTTTACATACTATCCATTCCCTCTTCTTTTCTGCTTTTAAGGTATGAGTACGTTACTGCCAGTAAAGAAGAAAAGCCTTTGAGAACCCTCTTTCCTCTTCAAGTACATCAAAGCAATGAAAGCCAGCAGTCGTAGGGTAATTTGATCTAGTTTAGTACTGTAGAAGATATTGACTTATTCGATAGCTTAAGAGAAGATCTTCTAGTAAGGGAAGAAATTGACTATAGTAATATGGGAATGCAATTTTATTAGTATCTACAAAGGGGATTTCGAGCCTGCTAAAATCTATGTGAACAACTAGGAGCCCTTATTTAATTTAGCGATTACTAAGGATCGATTGCTAAGAGCACTTTTAGATCAGCTAGCTTATTCTACTTATTCTTATTATTCCTAAGCTCTTCTAAGAAAGCGGATCTCCTGAGTCTTCTTATTAAGCACTTCCCGCTTGTGGCAATGTCAGTGTTTGCGATTTTCCTTTTTTTAGTGGGCCATATGAAGAAAGAGGTCCAGTCGAGCTTCTTTCTCCTGCAGGCCAGAATCCGCATTTTTAGTTCTCTAGTGGAGGCGAGCCAGTGACAGTGCCAGGGAATAGAAAGATTTTTCCCCCCAACCCCTCGGGTGTTTAACTTAACTCAAGTTCTGTTCACCGATAATGGCGAATTTCGAATCCTTGCTCAAAAGCGGGATTTTTCATAGCGAGTCAAGTTGATAGATGATGGAATCACAGTCCTTAACTAAACCCGAGGTTTCAAAAGCTGCTTTATCAGAGGTTTACTCATCTCTTTCATCCGCTTGGGAACTATCGAGATTCCCAGATTTTCACTGAAACTAATTCAACAGGAGGCTCCGTAAGACCTCGATTCTATCTCCTTGCATAACCTTTCTTTAGCCCTTTCTCTTGGGACAGAGGGTTAGTTCACCCTTCGTGAGCCATTAAGACGTGGAAGAGATAAATCAGTAGGTCGGGAAGAAGGAATCGCTCTAACAACCCGAATCTAATTTGAGCTGCAATTCCTACTGTTGTTGGTGTTGATGCTGAGCCTTTGATCCATAAAGAAGGAAAAGAAGTTCATCCGCTTACTCCATCAAAGAAAACTAGCCGCTGCTTCTCGAATACTTCCTCTTTTCTTTCTTCGGGTTATCTCGTAGTTCAAGAATCAGCAGTTCAAGAAGAAGCTACTATTGAACGAAGGGCTTCTGATATTGGATTTGGGAGCGTAAGGATATCTATTGGTGAAGCTTCATCTATTGCCAGTTCCCAGCGTAGCAGCTCACCAGTAGGAAGAACTCACTCGTGAATTGCTTATAGTACTTTATTTAGTACCAATCCTAACTAAGTCAGCCTTGCCTGAGGAAGCCGATTGACCACATGGGCTACGGTCTTCATATACTCGGCCCAAAACCGAGGTGGCACATTTTTCGCGTGCAGCATGCTCCTGCATATCTCCGCCAAATGCCTATTCTTCCTCTCAGCTACTCCATTTTGCTGAGGTGTGTTCGGACAGGTCAATTGTCGGCGAATTCTACACTCCCGCAGAAAATCTGAAAATTCTCTGGATGTGTACTCTCCTCCGTTGTCCGTACGTAGACATTGTATCTTCCGGCCAACTTCTTTCTCTACTTTCTCTTTAAATTCTTTAAATTTAGCAAGCGCCTCAGACTTCTCTTTCATAAAATCAACCCAGACGTACCTCGAATAATCATCAATGAATGTGATCATGTACTGGTACCCGCTGACAGAAGGTTGCTTCACCTTGCCAAAGACGTCTGAGTGAACAAGTTGGAGAGGCAACTTGGCTTTGAACTTTGACTCCTCGTACGGCAACTGATGAGCTTTCCCGTACTGGCATCCAGCACAAACTGTGTCTTCCTTAACATCTAACTGGGGAAGACCTTTGAGCATCGATTTCTTCATCATCGCCTTTAGCTTGAGATAGCTTACATGGCCAAGCCGTGCATGCCACAAATCAGCTGTCTCGTTCCTCCTTGTCTTGTCCACGTATGCCGTCTGAGCAGACATCACATAGACAGACTCCATCCGCTTTCCCTCCATTATTGGTGGACTGGTCGGTGTAAAGCTTGGATACACCTTAACATCCCTTGGACCAAAGACTACATAATTTCCAGGATCAGCAACGTTCACAGTTCGGGGCGGACTACTTGATTTAGTCGATACCGTTAAGGTAGCGTCAAGTGTAACATTAGGGCACAGAGACCTATATTCAATCGACAGACAGGCATAAGTAAAAGAAGTTCATCCGTTTCTGAAAAAGCAAACTCCAAAGCTCTACTAGAAGGTGAGCTCTTCCTTCACTTCAGCTTCTGTCCCTACTGATTTATCGATTCTAGAATTATAGGCACCCGAATGGGACAATGACTAGGTTGGAGCTAAGGCAATTGCGGGGTTGTAGCGTCAAGCTAAGCCGGAATATGAGATAGACCTTTCGTATAGTAAGTAGTGAATCGAATTCATTCATCAGCTCCTCTCGTAGACCGATCCGGTCTTCACTTCGCTCCTCTCTGCTGCCTATTACTTACCTATTCTCTTCCGTAGAGTCGCGCTTCTAGTCAGTCAGTTTACCTTTTGGGATTAGGGGAGAACCAGTCAACTATCCCCGGAAAAAGGGGCCGAAAGCGCTGATGCCGACGGACTCTTCATCGGACCGACCGGGCTCATCCCCGCAAACATTCCTTTGAATGAGCACCCATTCTTTTTCTTTTCTTCTATCTATGAAATATAGTATAGAAAAGAATAGAATCTGATTCCATGGGAAATCCTTCGTGCTTTATGGCATTTCCACTATCCCCAGATTTCATTCGATTTCTTGTGTAACTCTTGCCCAAAAACTCCCATTTCTTTGTTTGGAAGTGACGCTATAAGCCGGTTCGGAAGATGCGTACCCTTAGCTTTTAGATAGGAGAACAAGCGGAATAGATAGGCTTTGAGTACGTAGTAGCTTACATAGTAGGAGCGAAGAGGGCGAAGTCGGTTTTAGCTAAGCGAACGAGCAGATACTCGGCGAAGGGGATTAGGAAGGTCTTTCCAAAAGTAGATCCTGGAACAGTCGCCGAACTCCAGGTGGTGTGGGTGAGCTGACCCCAAGTGTGTGTCTCAATGGGGAACCTCTCCGTTCATTATGAGACATTCCGAAATCTAACCAAACATTTTCATTCTGGTGGCAAGGGTATGACGAGGTGAGCCGCGATAGCGTCGAATGGAACGAAAGTGGATACACGCTACTAAAGGAAGCAGGCTAATATAATAAAAGAATAACTGACCAGGACTCCCTTACATGTTTTAGAGCTCTTTTCTTTCGGACTGGAAATTAATTAGCAAGAAAGTCTTGGATTGGATTCTGCTTTCACTAATATCACTAGCCTCCTTTGAGACTTCGCTAGTTGACAGCGTGCCTGTCTTCTATTCGTCTTCAAGGCTGTGGAAATCAATCATCACTTTGTGGATTACCTCAAAAGATTAGCAAATCAAGATCGCATTTCAGGGACTACAACATCGATGATAGATTGTCAGGATGAAAACTAGAAAGCAAGAGTGTAGAAGGTTCCTCTCAACTCTCAATATGTTAAAAAAAGACTATACCTTTGCCTGGCAAAAACACTACTTTCAGGAGAAGTGTGCTTACGCAAAAATAAAGACATTGGATGTTGGAAAGCCCACCCTCAAATGCAATTCTGTCTATAGAATATTAACCCGGTGACCAACAGGGGGACCTCAATTCTGGTTTAGCTCCTGCCTTGGTACGGGTATAGGTAGCTCGCAGACGAGTCCAGCTCAGAGATTTCATTTTTGAGGTCCCAGGGACTTAGAGGAGTAAGTCTTCGCTCACTTCGTTTGAGATATTATGCTAGGTTCGACTTGCATGTGTTAAGCATATAGCTAGCGTTCCCATGCTTGGTTCTCTCGTGACGGCTCACCTGGTCCAGGATTCCTTAAGGATTCCTACAGGTTTAAATACTAGTAGAAAGTCTCCAGACGTCATCACACAGTTGGTCCAGCTCGGGATCTCTATGGTTCAAAATAGACTAAGTTTGAGAAGATTGGGCTCGGCCAAGGATTTCTTTCACAGACTCCCCTGCTTCCTATCTAAAAGCGGAAGATCTTAAGAGTGAATGATTCGTTGATTCTTTTCGCTTTTGAGTTTGCTTATTGAATGAAGAGAGGGATCCTTTTACAACCTCTTAGAATAGTAGCAGGATAGATAATAGAGTTGAGGATCAATCAATTTAAATACCCAATCAAATAAATGACGAGCCGGTTGATGCAAGTTTCTAGCCTCGCAGCTTCTACCCTAACAGAGGAAAATAAGCCTGATTTACCGTCTCTTCTAAGCTCGAGTTTCAATTCAGTAAGCACTCCTTCCGAACCAAAATCCTACTCGCGAGCTAGCAAAACTCCTCATCGAAGAATCATCTAATCATAAGGAAGACTTGCCCACCAGATAGCATATCTGGATTGGATAAAGCGAATAAGCTCGAAAACCTCCTCTACCTAAACCGAGTTCAGTAGGAAAGCCCAAGCGAAGAGAAGGTTTTGCAAACCTCATATTGCTCATCTTTTTCATCTGCATCTGCAATTCGACAAACTTAATAAAGACTTTGCTCGCTATCAAAGCACTTAGGGCAAATTTAGCATGTGACATGGGAAAGGTCTTTCAATATGCCAAGGGCAGGTCGAAGGGCGAAGGCCTCAAGGGTAAGGGAAGTGGAAGGATCCGCCAGAAAGAAACCTGCGCTCTTGAATCTGCCATAGGCGTAGCTGACAAATAATCTTCCTTTTCTTTCTTTAGGCTAACAAGCTGAGTACTTCTTTCTATACGAAATACCCGCAAACTAGTAGTTAGTTAATCGGGGAACAATTGGGAAGAAAGGTGGTGTAGACCTATAGACTAGACAGCTGCTGTACCTATAGCTCCAATGAATGCCTGTAAGTTTGCTTTGCATCGACAGCTTCACCCCTCTCCTTCTAGTCGAGCCGTGAACGCCACTTCGCCTAAAGGCTCAGCGCCTTCTCCCAACCCCTGCTTAGAAGGAATGCCGTAAGTAAGGAGAAGGGGACGGGAAACTAGTTATTCTCTGTACGAGATTCTTTCTTTGATCATTGGAATTCGGTCTTCGTTCATAGGGGAGCAGATAGGAAGCGAAGGAAGCGAACAAGTCATGGTGAGACGAATGGCGTACGAACGACAGTAGCACATCTTACTCATGGAGTTGCTAGAATAGAAAAGGAAATAACTCATAGAATCGAATGAATTCCATCCAGCGAGTCCTAATGATGGTAGACCACAAGGAGTTATTATCTCGTGGAGGAGGATCAACTAGGAGGCGCTCAATATCCAATGAAAAGATCTCCGCGATGTAGGGAACCAGCTCAGCACCGAAGAAAAAGTCTCTTTTGAAAAGATAGAAGCACTCCGGAAGAGGGCACCTATAGCAATGAAAACCTCCCTTGACTCAGTCTTGCTGCATCCTGCGCCAGATCCACAAAAACAAGGAAATCTTAGATCCGTTCTCTCAAACCAAGAAGTTAGGGCGGACCGAACAGCAAACCCCATGGCCAATGCGAGTTTTCCCAAGAACCCTGCTTGTGAAAATACAACTCTAAGCCCCTTGCACGTGAGCCAGTCAAGTGGGAAAGACAACAACAAAAGAACATCAGTACTAAAAAGGCGAGAGCTCTCAACGCCTGAAGATGGTGCCATACCCGGGGGAATATCTATACTCAGGGAAAGCGGGAGTAACTAAAGATTTCGCATGGCTCTTTCTATTTTCTTAAGAAATAGAGTTGACGATTTTTGGAGTGGAGTGAGCATATTATCTCTATAATAAAGTCAGCTCCTTCGGACTTTTCTGTTCGGACCCTTCTAAGATCTCACTCCGTTCCACACTAACATGGTTTGAAAGGGATTGGCCCGTTGAGCCCTTCACCTGGGAACGGGAGCTAGCCTTTATTTAATAGAATTATCATCTGACGAGCAACAAGTGAATGGTTGAGATTCTATTCTTTTCTTCTATCCTCGACGCCGCTTTTTTCAAAAAGAGCTAAGGAAAGGGGAGCTTTGCGAAAGTTTAAAAAAGGAATGGAGCTCTCGCCTAAGAGAAGAGTTTAATAAAGCAGGGAGGGATTTTCCGACAACAAAAAAGCTTTTCTCCCCAACCGAGGTCTTGAAGAGCCTTATGGCCGATGTGATTACCAGCCAAAAAGATAAAATCCACACCTGGTTTGACTGCTGGAAAGCTTGACTTGGCTTGGCTAGAAGGGAAGAGCGACAGAAAGTCTTCTTTTTCTTAGTCTTTTCTATCTAAAGGGGGTTTCGATTCCGCTTCACCGATAGGCGATGAGTCCAAAGTAGCTGTAGTTGTACGACAGGCTAAGGATACGGGGGCGGAGTACCTTTCTTTATCTGCTTTCTATTCCTCGGGTTTGTTTCAGTACTTGTGACGACCGGCAACCAACTTACTTACTTCTGCAACCCTGAGATAAGGACTCGAGCTAGTATTGTTTTCAAGGGACTTTTGCTTAACTGTTGGGGAATGCGATCACCCGATTCCTCCTTAAGAATGAGAATCAGTTTCTAGGCAAGATTCGGAGTTTCCTCCAAGTGAACAATTTCTAATTCGATTTTAGGTTTGAAATGGGGATGCTACCTAAGGTTCACAGGACGAATTCTTCTTCGCCAACCATTTAGGGCTCTTCGACTAGAAATCTCCTCCTTAGTCTCGTCTCGCCTGTGCTCTACTGAATGGCTCTCCCTTTTAATGCCTTTTCATTCACAATTTCTTCTTGTTATTCCCTCCGTTCCTGCTGAGCCTCTTTCTTTGCCGGACTACTGCTCAACGAAAAGAAAGATATATCTAAAGAGAAGATGTGAGATCAATTACACTTTCTTTTGATCGAGAAAGCTGCGCCCTTACCGACGCTTATTTGATATCTCTGCCTCAAAGCCTTTCTTCTCTGGTATTCGCCTCTAAAGTCCCATTCGCCTAGCTTAGAACAGCCCGGGAAAGAGCCCAGATCGTACGAAAGATAAGCTATTACTTTATAACTAGCCCCAATAAGGGCGGCAAACCTGTCCATTAACGGAGGCCCGGGGGGGGTTTCCGATAGACGAATAAGATGCCTTTAAGGCGAATGGGGTTTATCGGTGAACCTCTAGGCGAAGTGGCTGAAGCAGACTCACTTTATGATATTCGACATGATCTCCCCGAGGGAAGGAAATTATCGAAGTAAACTTTTCCAGCTATATAGGATTCAACTTTTGAAACTATTTATATTCCATGCGACTATTTCCCTTCTAAAGAAAGTAGAAAGTCAGGTCAAGGGTCTCTCTCAAACAGAGAAAGGGAACCAGAAACCCCCGAAGACGAAGCAAACCCAACTGATTACTCAAGCCCGGACAAAAGGATTGATCTGCCTGGGGCTGATTGATTCTCTGATTAACGAGCTTAGGGATTAGCATTACGAACTACTTTCTCAACCAACAACTAAACTAGTCAAAGAAGAAGGAACAGAACCACTTCTAACAGAAACCTCACTCGAGACCATTGATTAGAATGTTCCTGAGGCAGTAAGATTGGCTATAGGATTTCCTCTTTCTTCTACGCTATTATCATCTGCACCCACTGGAGTTGTTAAGGGGTTTAATTGATTTCACGAACTAGCAGCTGCTAATAATGGTACTACTTATGTCTCTCCCTCTCGACCTTTCCCTTTATTTAATGGATGAGCGAAGACAGCAATCAATCCATTTACGATTGAGAAGACTGGCACGGCACGGATGGAAGCAAAGATGAATGCGCCGAAATCCCTTTTTGTGCAAAAAAAAGCTATGATCGGATTACCCAGGTTTGCCAAGAAAGGCAGGATTACAGTAAGTAGGGTTGCCTTAGAATTCGTTTAGAGGCTGCCATGACAGATAAGAAAGAAAATCTCAAGCCTTCTTCTAAAGCTGCTTTCGAAGGGGTAACCGAAGGGGCTTAAAGAGTTGGACTCACAATCAAATACTTCCCAAAGAAATAGGTCACGCGCTTTCTACCAGCTGAAGAAGCAGAAGGCTTTTCGCCTAGTAAGTTTGGTTTGCTTTACTCGATCGAGAGAAAGGCCTCCTTAACTAAGGTCTTACGGTATCAATTAAGTCATGTGATACGGTTTCTCGTAAGAGTTTCTTATCTAAGTAAGGTGGTTTGTTTGTCTTTCTTCCGAGTATTATTCCAATACCCGAAAGCCGAATTTGCTTTCCTTCTCACAAAATGGAACTTGGTATCAGAAAGGCTTCGAATCACATCTCTCACATCCAGTAATATAGGTTCAATCCCCCATCTCCTGTTCTTGATTGTTGATAGAGCCCCCATGAGTTTCTCAGAATCAAACTCGAAAATAGCTTTCTGCACATTTCTTTATTTAGCTAATTGCACAGCCTCCAAGAGGGATTTAGCTTTAGCCTAAAGAGCAGACCTAGCTACAAAACTATCAGCCCTGCCATTCACTACTTTCCCAGCATCATTTCTAACAAGAACTCCAATAGCAGCCAGCCCATCTTTTGCATAAGAAAAAGGGATATATAATAGCCGTCAACCAATAGTAAGCAGTCCTACCACTCAATCCTCATGCGGAAGAAGAAAGCCCCTTAGGCGAATGGACGTAAACGGAGAGAAGTGGGGGCGTAGTAAGGTCTTTAATAGTTGAACGAACTAGATTATCTAATGGATCCCCACAGCATAGGGAAATGGGCGTAGCTACACCCGGTGAAATAGCAATAGCAGCTGAATCCGTCCTCAAAGCCTCATTTACGTCTTGGGACCTAAAGAACCACGTCGACACTCCGCGCTGCAAGACTTGAAAGAACTAGTGAGTCATGCTGAACTCGCTTGCTCACTTGATTTGATAGATTGCATTTACCCTAGCCCTCGCGTAAAGGGAGAAAGAACCACTCCAATTGGAGGAGCTGAAACTGTTTAGTAAGGTAAGAAGGGTTTAGAATAGCAATTGAAGACCTTAGGACTGCAACTAAAGGAAGTAACCTTAATCAACATAGTTGTACGATACAGGGTTCAGTAACTTTGAAGATTCCTGGGCGAGACTCCGATATCTTATTCCTATCTCTTATATATATATACCGGCAACTCAGCTCAGGCCGTCAAATGGACAATGGGGATGTAGCATGATTGCCTTTCCTGCTGTGGAACTTTAATGGGTAGATGCTAGATCTCGTCAATTCTACGGGTTCTTTTTTTAGGTCGTCAAACCTTCTTTTATTGCCTTGCTCCCTATCGCCCTTCTAATATGAGATGACTCGATAGCTGTTCGGCGAGCTGTGTCACCGACCTAGTAGATTGCATTTCCCTTTCGCCGGGTATCGGCTTTTAGCATAATATATAAAGACAGCGCTTTCGTTGCGCATGGCTGCTCTGTTCCGGGCAACCTCGCTCCTTCTTTCGAGACGTAATGCCTTTGTTTGGCGGCGACCTACCGTTGGTCAAACCTCGCCTTTTAGAATGAGGTTTTTTCCCTGAAGTATGACAACTCTTTACTCGCTACAAATCTGACGCGCTATTCACTCGCTTCCACACTCACCAGCTACAAGGCTAGCAGACTAAAGCTCCTAACTCATAAGAACGTTCTGACATTTACTCCACAAATGAGTTCTTCAAAGCAACTAATTGACTCATTTTTTACGATTTAGAATGAGATGGAAGTTGATGCTCACCCAATTCGTGCCATGAAGTTCTCTCTATCTCCTGTTGTCCGTGTAGCTGTTCAGTGCAAGGTTGCATCTGATCTTCCTAAACTTGTTGAAGGGCTGAAGCGTTTGGCTGGGACAAAGATCTTGCCAAGAAGATCTGGTGTTTTGGCCCTGAGACAACTGGTCCTAACATGGTTGTCGATATGTGTAAGGGAGTTCAGTACCTTAATGAAATCAAGGATTCTGTTGTTGCTGGGTTCCAGTGGGCATCAAAGGAAGGTGCATTGTGTGAAGAGAACATGAGGGGTATCCGCTTTGAAGTCTGTGATGTGGTTCTCCATGCTGATGCCATTCACAGAGGTGGTAGCCAGATCATTCCAACTGCTAGGAGGGTTTTTCTATGCTTCTCAGCTCACAGCCAAGCCAAGGCTTCTTGAGCCTGTTTACCTGGTTGAGATCCAAGCCCCTGAGCAAGCCCTTGGTGGTATTTACAGTGTGCTTAACCAAAAGCGTGGACACGTTTTTGAGGAGATGCAGAGGCCTGGTACCCCACTTTACTCAATCGGACTTGCTCTGTGCGATGTAGCTGAACCGATAATAGGCGAAGGTGCGAAATCCTTTTCTAGTCCTTGAGAAGGGCTTGGAAGAGCCTACGTTGGATCATCAAATACCCTTTTTTAACCAATCCCTGTAATCAGTTCCACATTGAACTTCATCTCCCAGTTTTCCTTCTACTTCTTGAAGCAGCAAGAGAAAGAAACCTATTTCGATGGGCACATGCTTCTCAGTACGAGGACTTTCTATCGGGTATTGTAGCACTCACTAGGAAGGGGAAAACTGCTTTTCATAAGCGATATGCCGAACGGGAATAAAACAATCGATTCTTGAAACTTGAGATAAAACCAGGTTCTGCAAGACCTTTATTCCGACCTTGGGTAATCCGAAGGGGGGCTGGGAGCATAGAGCGGTAGAGGTGAAATTCCAAGCACTAGATTGATAAAATCTCGTCTTTTTTGGTAGCTGGTTATAATGAAACCACGGCAAAAATGGGCATCGAGTAAAACCAAAAGAGGAAGAAGGTTAGCTTTTCTGAAGCTTAATGTCGAAGGAGTTTAAATAGCCCCGCCCCTGTTCGTAAGACCTAGGGAACCGAAAGCGCCTTTAATAAGACTTCCCGGTCTTTCCACAGGGCGCCATTCCATACTTTTAGAAAGGTGGCATCTCAGAGTGCCCCGAGCCGGTGTTTGCAAGTTTAAAGATTCTGGTTTAGATTGCTTTCAGAAAGCGATTGCCTGGCCGATACAATTGGATCAGTTACCTTTGATAACTCCCCGTGTCCCCTACTTCTCTACGGTTGAAGAAAGAATCAGCAACTATTTCAAAAAATACAGATGGGGCGGCCCCACTCTATGAAAGAAAGGTTAGGAAAGGAAGGTCGGTCGGGTTCCATAAAGTACAGCCTGGAACCCTCTCTCTGGCCAGTTAAAAAAATAGGCCAGTCTTAGTCTCGTTCGAGTGACCCTAGTTGAATGCGGTCACTCTCCCTCTCGCCGCTAACGCTGCTCTTGGGCCAGTCGATTCCCGACACCTGCGGAGATTGACCTTCGGTCGGTATGGATACTCGGGGCGCCTACTATCGGCGCACCCCCACCAGATAAACTAGTCCGCAAGTGATCCTCTTTATACGCGCGGAATTGGAATCCGGTACCGGAGGTGTGTAAAGGACCAGAGAAAAAGTTGTTTAGTAGGGGTGGTAGAGCGAAGCGTTCGTACAAGGGCGGGAGAGCGGATACTGGTCTCGGTCTCGGAACAGCACCACTTGAGTTTATGCTTTCAGTTGGGGTTACCGTGGGGGCTTGAAGAGCTACCCTTTAGTCCTGCCTTGGGGGCGCAGAAGGTTAGCCTTAATCTGTTTTCGCCGCTGTTCACTCGGGTGCCTTTACAAAGGGGGCTCAGCGGGAAGAGAAGGGGTGGTAGGCTTTCCAACCCTTGTACAGGTCTTGAAGAGGTAGGTGGACATTTTTTTCACCCGTTTTTAGAACATCGGACTTACTCAGGTCCTAGAATCAAGGATAGCTGACTCGGGCAAGTTGAGATAATCGGGTTTGATATGTAGCCTGTGGACGTCTATAATATAATTGGGCCAGGCATAACAGCTTTAATCCACCTCTACTGTTTTAGAAATATCATAAGAGAAGAAAAAAAGGCTAGGTAAAAGCACAAGGATGAATGCCCTTGGTCCTCTCTTTGATAGTCCGATTCGTACATCAAATAATTCATGTAGTAGATCGATCTAGTGATTGGTCAATAACATGCGAGTTACATGATTGATCTGCAAGGAAGAATCAATACGATTAGACAGGAAGGCTAGCTTTTGACTTCTTAAGCTAGAGCTAACTACCTTCTGTCTTCGCCTATAAATCGGTACCCTTGAGTCGAATGAGCTGCTTCATAACCATTTTCTTTTAAGGAAGAACCAGGAATGCTTTAAGGCAGTCCTTTCTTTGACAGGGAGTCCTCTCTTGAGTTCGGGGTTATAGAAGATTTCTTGCTTCCTTCCACTCACGGTACACCTACTATCGGAATGGCTGGTGGAAAAGGCTAGTTCAACTATACCTGTAATCAAAGGCTTCCAAGACCTTACCACCGTCGCTTTCGTTGGCATGTTCTCCTCAACTCGCACCCTTACCGCTGTTCGTCTTGGAGAGTGAGGCTGCCGTTTCTGTCTTCCCTACCTACCTTCAGCGGCAGAAAGGGGATCGCCATCTGACGTACACAGCCATCAACGTCGTATTTATTCTTTACGTGATTCTAAGGTAAAGCAGCCAATCGAGAAAGAAAGGAACTAACTTAAGAAAGCAGAAATGAACCCACTACTTGGGTTACAAAGTGGAACGATCTACTTCTGTATCATCTTATTGTTCTTCTTCAGGAATCAGCTCTTTAAAGAAAAGAGTCTTAGTCGGCGAATCATGCAACTAATGAATCTACTGCGAATCCCTCCCTTATTCTAGCTATGAATAGAATCTCTAGGGTTTGATTAACTAAGAAGTAATTCATTCCCAGCATTTCATGTTGTTGAGCTCTTGATTGGCTTGGTGTTCACTGTACCCACTTAGCTCCCGCTTTGAAGGCACACTTTTTGTTTGTGTTCGTAGTCTTATATCCATCCCCTTAAGAATGCTTCTATCTTCGTCCATTCCACTTGGGTTACATTTCGTCTCCTAAAGCCGCTTCTGTAATACCGCTTTCTCTTTTTCCCACTCCTACACGAGTATTATACTAGCCTTACTAGCTACGTTGGAGGAGAAGTTCTAGCCGCTTCTCCCTTTGCCTCTCTTCCTGCTATGCCAGCAATAGGGAATCCTTATAAACCATCCTTCCCATCCAATTAGGTTAGCTCTTACACTAGGAATAGTAAGTTTGTAAGACCAATAGGGAAATTAGACTGAACATGTCTGACCTCTATAAGCCAAGGAACTTATTGATCTGTAATAAACTGTCTTACTAGCACCCGTAATATACCTACTTAGGAATAGGAATGAATGGGTAGCGTCTTTACCCTCTTTCATGATGTAATTGCTTTTTAGGTAAGCATTTCACTCTTAGGTTAAAGAGATGTGTAACTTTGACAGCAAGAATTTGAGACCTGGCTAAGTGTGTTACGTCATAAGGCCTCTCTTGTTGCGTCAAAAAAGACTTCCAGAAGGCGAAGTATTCGAGATCGTCTTTGTGCGGTGACTCCTTAGTAGCTAATGGAAGCGAAACCTATCTTTACTTGATGGCACGCTCGCGCTGTAGGACTCGAATTCAATCACTTCAACCGATTACACGTATGTGTTAAGCATATAGCCAATAGTTTTTTAGCTACTGCCCTTTGCTCTTACAAGAAAGTAAGTAATCTAAATGCCCGCCCTTTCTACGCTAGGATCTATCTCATCTCTTTTATATTAAGTTAAGATATGGTAATTCATCAGAGGAGCTCTTTCTTTGCATCTATCCCCTTCCCTTCTGTCCTGCTCCTCTATTAGATCTACCTGCGGTTTGTCTACGTTCTGATCGGAGATGAAAACAAGAGAGAAGGAGCTGTACTTTTGTTTTGAGTTTCCTTTGATGGAGTAGCTGCGGGCATAGCTTTACCATTTAATTTATGAAGGGATTGAGTTTGAGTCTTACTATTCCATTCATTCCCTGGGTTTCCTACGCTAATAAATCTCATTCCAAATCTGCAAAGTTGCATAGCAGCGAAGAGACAGTACCAATTCTGCTTCACCGAAGGAAAGAGTTCTAGGATTCATTTTTGGTTCAACAATCGATGCATGCGCTCAATCTTTCATCAGCTCCCACACACTTTGACTCGATGGCAGACAGAGCAGCTTCCTTCTAACAGAAACTCGATTCGGGTAGCTGAATTAGTACCCGTCAAGTAAGGAAATGCTAGGCTAGATTCAATCTTTCTCGGTTGAAGAGATATAGAAAGACTTTTATATGATAATGCGATGGGAAAAGCACTTCACTCACTTGGAAAGTATGACCTTTGAGTCGGTTTAACTATCTGATTTCGAGCTTCAAGAACGGATAGGATAACCTTCTCATTAGGGTCGAGTTGTTCAGGATCGATTCAAAGAGGCAGTGAGAGTACGCGGACGGAGAAAGACTAGAAAAGCACACCGTACCGGGACATTAGACTCTATCTCTGAAAGCTCTGAAAAGTATACCTTTGGTCTCGGGTTTCAACTACTTTATTTTAGTTCAAACTGGGAAGAAGCTTTTCGTTGATTAACATAGTTTCCTATAGCACCTCCTCTTGTAGTTTCCAATTGCGAATATCCTTCTCACCAGCCATCGTGAAACCAAGACGCCCCGTCGTTGGTGGGACTCCTAAGTCATCACAGGTAGGCATGAGAGGACCAAGAGAGTCCCCTTTGAAGTCTCTTATCGGCTTGCGCGAAGAAATATCGTAGTTAAAAGTAAGAAGCTGTCCTTTTTTCCATTCCATTTGATTTTCACTTTTGGTAGCTCCAACTATTAGAATAGACGGGGAAGCACTGAAAAGAAGAGCCCTGAAGATCAAGTATAGGCAAAGGACCTAGTCAGTCTACGCAATGGAAGACATCCACTCTCTTATCTCGCTCTCAACAACTGCTACAAATCCCACTAGGAAAAAGTCGCTAGCACTGGCCATTTTCACCACTCTTACAGGATCATCCAGTGGGGCGAAAAGATCTCGTTTATCAGCTGGAAGAGCATTCCCACGACTGACCTGTAACTAGCTTGCCTTATTCTCCTTCTCCTATAAAGGCGCTTAGCTTAAGACTAGAAAGGCATGGCTGGCTGAATGGAAACATTCCCATTCCTGCTTTCAGTTCTATAGTGCTGCGTAGCATTCCTATGGATGGTACGTTTAATCAAACGGCACCATTAGATAGGTTGCGTGGGTCATCCATCTCTTTCTTTCTCATTTGACCTAAGTGCTGCTACCGATAGGTGGCCTCTTATAGCCATGGAAAGATCATCCCTTTATTTGGTGGAAATCCGGTTTATATCGATGGTCGGTCCGGTCCTCTTTCCATTCAGGGGCAGGTTCGCTTGCCTATCCGCCCAGTTCGCCGCTTCTTGATCTGACCCTCTCGAAGAAGAAATTGTCTTATTTGAAGAAATTGTATAAATAGAAAAAGAAACCTTAGAATCGATCGTAGGCCTTACGTTCTCCCGAACCAGATCGTATCACTCAAAGGTACCCGGTCGTCTGCTTGGGATACTTGTTCTTCACAGTGATATAGAATCAATTCATCTAAACTCATATTCCGGATAGCAACGTAAAGAAAGAACATTTTTCATATAGAGAATACGCTCAGTTCTCCTCGAGATATTAGACTACTTTGAAAGAAATTCGTACGAATGAAGAAAACTGACCCTCTTTTGATCATCCTTTCATAGCTTATAAATTGTGGTTAAGAAATATTATGAAAAATCGTTAAAGTTGCCTTTTAGCGTCTTTTTTGAACGCGAATAAAAGACTGCCTAACTAACCTCTTAGGGTAGTCGATAGATCTCAATCTACTACTACTACATCTACTCAACAGGCAAGGAAAAGACCTCCCTCATCTACCGCATCAACAGGTAATCCCGTATCTGATAAGGCTCAAGGAAGGATGCGAAGCTGGCAATCCCCGTCTTAGCAGCTACCGGACGATAGTTCTTTACGTACGTATTTCTCTAGTCGCGTGGCGTTGTCACACTATAGGAAGGATGGATGGGTCTTCGCATTCTTCTATCTTTCTTCGGGTTCGAGCGAGTGAGTTGCATAGGTTGAAGACTAAGAGGTTGGCGGACTAACTGGGCAAGACCTGTTGTTTGATGAGGAATTGCTTTGCTTTTTGGCTCCAAGAATGGGATTTACAGTCCCGGTTGTTCTACCTGGTCCTGGTAAAACTGGAAAATGGCCGTTAGCGTATGCTTTCTTTATAGAAAAGAAAAACTGAGGAAAAGGGTGCAGAAGAAAGGTTGTGGCTCGACATACCTATTGCCTTGAGAAGAATCAATGTATCTTCAGTCCAGTGGTTCGAATCCACAGATGAAGGCAGGGGACCTAGTACCATACCGAGAGCTCAAAGTAAGGGATGGATCCAAGACAATCAGGCTATTACCGCACCTTGGGCTCTTTTCAAAGCTACCATAAAAGCTAGAACGGGTCTGCCCACTGGTAATGGCGAGGTCGGGGCTAAGCCTGCAAGAGAGAAAGCTAAAAGAACGAGTCACCTTGGTTGGTATTGTGAGCTAGTCTGCCTTTAGGTTCCTGCTCTAGCCGCTGCACCGATGGCGATCCCGGAGGTTCTTCCTCTACAGCTAAATCCTCTTTATCTTCCTATGAGTTTGAGATTCATGCAATTGTAATCACTTATGAAACTCGATGAGGTTTACTCTGGTCTGGGGCTTTCCCTCTCAACTTTGGAGTGAGATATCGGATCTTCTTTTAAGAAATTCATTGGATCAAGCTTATTCATGACCCTCTTGGACTTGGTTGGAAGCGGGGTATTTTATGAAAAGCGTGTTGAATCTCGCCTTTGAGGCTATCCCGATTCCTCTAGTTATAGAGTTCCGGACTTGCTCTCTTGAGTGCAGGACTCTGGCTCAATGGCCGATTTAGTAAAATAAAAAGGCATTCATAAGCTACATCTTCTTATGGCATATACCTGTCAGATCGTTAATAGCTTGGTGCATTCTTTGATGTCAATCTAGAAAGTCTTTCCAGGTCCTGTGAAAGTAGCTTCTTCTATAGTCGAAGGATTGAATAAGTCTCCTCTCCTCGATAGCCTACAGCTCGCGTAAGCCTATTTCCAGTAGCCAATAGAAGCGTACGGGCTGAATTAATAACTTTAAGGCAAGGCAGCTATCTATCCTTTATGCCATTCCAGCTTGCATCCCCTAGAATGAATAGGGCTTTCTTTCGAATAGGATTTCCCGACTTGAGAGCCTGAAGCCCTAAAGACCAAAAGAGACTGGCTAGAATGGATAGCGTTGGTTGAACCCAACTGACAAAGAAAAAAAAGAAAATTGAAAGGAAAACCGCTCTATGAACGAAAGAAATGCTTTTGAACTGCGCTTTCTATCTTAAGCAGTGTGCATCCTCCCGCGTACGGAGGTGTGAAAAGACCGCCCGAACTGCTACCCGCCCCTCTTTCCCTGATGGGACTCTACTAGAGAATAGATAGTATCCTCTTTCATATTGTTTACCGTTACAAAGATTGTACTTACGCATTAATTAAAAAAGGTACTATCCGAGTATATTTATCCTATTTTTTTTTTTTATAATTATCTTATCTCTTGGCTAGCCTTTGGCCTAGGTCGTCCCTGTATCTTACTAAGAGTCACTTAGTCCCTCTAGTTCAGGTTGTCATGCTGTTGCTTACTATTACTGGTCCTCCTACTTTAACTGGGTAAGATTTAAATGAGGATGCGGCACACAGGAATCTTGCATGCAGGTGTACTCATAAATGAGTTTATTTTTATAGTTTTGGGGGCTACCTTTAGGAAGGAACTGAAGTGGAAGTTCTTGAGGTGGGGCTATGAAAATGAAACGTGGTATATAATGCAAGGAAAGGCCATACAAACGAAGCGTCTAACCGCTAGTCTGCGCTAGCTGGCAATGAAGAGCTGAGTAGGAGTCTTTCCCCCGCGCTACAAAGATTTTCACCGTTTACGCCGCAACATGTCCGATTTCGAGAGAGAGAAAAGGGATTAGAAAAGAGCCCGGCTACGCGAAATAGACAAAAAGGGAAGTTGGGCCTGTAATCCCCTAACCGGGTATGAACTCCTCCCTTCTACGCTCCGTGGGTCCTTTATTACCTAATTCCCTTAAAGACGGAATTGCTCTTAGTCTTTTTTATCCAAGAGATGTCCCTGAGACTCTCTTTTTAAGGAAAGCAACCTATAACCAGCTTTATTAAAATCCCTTTGCCTAAGATGAGTCTACTCGCCTAAAGGATGCAAGGGAACTTGTTCGTAGAGAAGGCATATTAGTGTATTCCCCTAGAAAAGATTCCTATTACAAGACTTATACTTTTTTATTAAAGCCATATGAGAGCCTATGGATCATACCTATTTTTTCTATCGATATAGAAAGTATCTTATTCGCTCGCCATGGAAGCACTTAAGTAAGATAGGAATGAAAGAAAGAACGAAAGCTGCTATAACTGCATCCAAGGAAATTGGAAATATGATAAGGTGTTACCAATTACGGAGAAAGGCTTCCTGGTCGAAGCAAAGGAAACTCTCTCTCGATTAAGGAAAGACGAAGAAGTGTCAATGGCTGCGAGCCGCTGTAAAAAGTCACTGCAACTGGCCCAGGAAGAGTCCGCAGCATAGCCTCTTCCGCTAAGTTTTAAAACTGAATTAAGAATGTGACTGTATTGAAGTCTCAAAACCGAAATGAACACTCTGATGGAAACTCAGCCGCAGGAGGTCTTGTCAGAGCCTTTCCTCGGAAGAAAGAGATCAGATTGAGCGTAGTGCCAAGAAGGTTAAAGACAGTGAAGTAGATACTGTTGTGATGGAGACACAGGTCTCGGAGGAACGATCCTTTAAGCAAATCCTGGTTTGGGGTAAAAAAAAAGAGTGAAGCAGAGGTTCGAGAGATGGGTGTTATTGATCAAATCGCCTTGGAAGATGAAGATACTTTCTCTGATGATGATGAACCAGAACCAGTTAGGATGGAGGGTGTTCCTTTTGTGACGGTTGACAAGGATCGGAGAGACAATCTACGTCGGCCCTGGCGTTACTCGATAATTGTTAAAAAACTCCTTGGAAAATCACTTACTTTCAAAGTTTTTCACCAGAGATTAATCAAGGTGTGGGGTTTGAAGGATGACCAAGAGATTATTGATCTAAGTCATGGCTACTACATTGTCAAATTACAGAGCAGGGAAACCTGTGCTAGAATTCTTTCTGGGGGTCTTGCTTTCGTAACGGGGTAAGTAGGGAGAGCGAAAGAAAAGGTATTGATCCGACCGGTCATGTGGAAGTGCTTTTTTGCCTATAGGCACGGGTGCTATTATCCCAAAGAAAAAAAAGGGGACTATTTTCCACGAGGCAACAGGGGACAGATTGGGGTCTATTTACCGCATTCCTGTCGTATGAGTTGGGCCCTGATATCCCTTCCATTAAGGCCCGGGATTTAGAAACTATTATATATACGGGGGAAGGGGTGCCTCCTCACAAAGGGGGTCGCAGTGACTAGGCCCGGTCGACTGTTGGTCCAAAAACACAGATCTCCGCAAAGTCGTAAGACCATGTATGGGGGCTGGCTGATGCCTGCCCAGTTCCGGAAGTTCAAGCAAGTTGGTTACACAGGAATCCTGAGTTTAGTGGTTGGACTGGGGTCTACCGAAGGGGATAACGAATGGCGCTAAGAGAGAGTGACCGTATTCAACTAGGGTCACTCGAACGACACTAACACTGGCCTACTCCGAACCAACCAATAGCGCATTTACTGGCTGACGAGCAATCGGTGGAGGTGGAGACAAAGGGAAGTGCCTCAAGAAGTGGCGGCTGATTCTGCTTTTGGAACATGGATGGTTGCTCAGTCCAGGCGCCCAAGGGGTCCGATTAGAAAAACTTTGCCGCCTTCGGTGCCTGCAAGAAATAATGTAACTAATAGTAAGACTGGATCGCGCTATGCAGCATTGGCGGATGAGAATGTTGATGAGCCTGAACGTGGCCAAAGCTTTCGTAATAGTGCTGCTCGTGATGGATCTAATGCCCGTTCCCTCTTCGAAAGCTCATTTATTTGCTTCGCTTTTACCTTCGTCCCCTTTGACCCTTGTGGTTGAGCAAAGACTGAATGAATCAATGAAGACACTGTGAGGGGAACTATATATATGCTTAACACATGAAAGTCCTTCCTTCATAAACCAATGTACGAGACACGGATCGATCGAACGATGTCTTATCGTGTGTTATTCTTTATGTATGAAAAAGGCCTTCGAGAGGAAGTAAGTGTATTGAGGGGGAGCGTGAAGCCCGTGGAATGGGTAAGCTCATACAAAGTCTATGAGTTGGGTAGCGTCGTATAGTAGGTGAAGAGTCGAAAGAGTGTAATATCCATAAGAGTTCTCTTAATGAATTCAATCGCTTTCTCACTCCGCCCGCAGCCATAGGCTTCATGATAGTCATTTCCATTTTTCCTTCTATTTTGAGTCCCCTCACACAGGGACAGCGATAGACAGATAGACATAGACAGAACCTACAGAGACACCCTCAAGCTTTCGAAAACCGGAAGGCAAGGGAAATTGAGACTCTTAGTCAGATTACTAAAGACCTCATCGCCATAAGCAAAGCAAGGAAGAGGCATACCATCGGGTCAATTCTAGTCCCTCTTTGGTTTGTCTGCTCTACTAGCTAGAAGGAAGTTCTAATAAGTAATCGCAGGCAGAATCGAAACTAGATCTCATGGACTCTTTTTAAACCCCTAATCTTGTACCTTCCGTCCTCTCTTGCGGAGCCTCATCTTTCCTGGCGTGTTAGCTTCTCCTTCTCTCAAGCTTCTTTAAATGAGTTCTACTAAGCGTTTAAACCGTGTTCTTGAATGAATTGAGTAGAATGGGTTATAGCGCGTTTAAACAATAGCCTTATAACGAATGCTGCACGACTACGACTAGACTCATTTAGACCTGCCGTTGCTCTCATCTATGGTCGCTACAAAGGGAAAGCCCATGGACATGGAATAGGCACAAGCTAAGGCCAAGGAAGGATACGCTGAGTAACCAGCATCCAACTCTTTAGCAGCTCGAAGGAAAGCATGCCGCTAGCCACCTTTTATTTTATACGCTTATACTATTTCGATTTCCTTTTCATCGGTAGCTGATGATGAGTTAGCCTTTGAAAGCGGATTAAGATCTGAAAGACCTAAGCGATATGCCGAAGATAAAGCAATCGATTCTTGAAAGTCGAAAGCTATGCCTCTAAAGCCAGGAAAAGAGTAAGATCCCTTCCTTTCAAAAGAGACTAGCTAATGGCACCTGTCCTCTAGCCTTCAAATGAGCTACGATCGATAGGGTTCCCAGAGTTAGTTGTAGGCGATTCAAGATTTCCAAGCGAAATCCTTTTTTCTTGGCCCTTTTCCTTCTTTCATGAGGGTCCGTAAGGAGAATCAACTACTTACCTAAAAGGTCTAGATTGAGCAGCAGCACTCTTGTTAAATGTTCTAGGTTTTGTCTTTCTTCCGAGTACTAGTCCAGCTCAAGCAGAGGAATAAATCGTTGCTCTTCTCTAGCGTTCGAGCAGGCATTCCTTTCCTTGAGCTTTCTAGCTGTTCAAGGGGAAGCTCACGAGTTGTGAGATGGTTCTAGGCAGATAAGGGGAGAGCCTTAGTTACCCGCACAAATAGCAAAGATCTCGGGGCTTAGCTTATGCCCCTTCCTTATACCAGCAATTAACAAGACTGGGGGATGAAGCACAACCAGAAGACAAGGAATGATAGGCTTCGTAACAAAAATCCTACTCAAAAGCTTACCACCAAGAAAATGAATTTCATCGGTTTAGTTTGAGACTGGGGTTTGAGGACTCCAATAACTATTCCTCCTCATCAATAAAACAAGAAGACATCCCCAACCCATTAGGAAACTGCCATGTTATACTCGACACTGTAAACATACATACCGGTAACACCTAGTATTTTTTGTATAGAATGGCGAATTGAATGCGCATTTCTGGTGCGCATTTCTGGATAGGATTATCGACCGATAGATGGAGCATTGGAGAGTTCCACACACCATTGGTTCATCGAACAGCTAACAGAGCTGCTGATTGGGTCAGTGTTCAGTCTTGCTATTCTCAGGTAAGGGCCAGGGAAGAAGCGCTTTAACTATCAGTCCTCTAGCTGTTTTCAAAAAGAAGCAATAAAAGCACTAAAAACCCTAGTTTCAATTTCCATAGATGATCATAGAAACGTCAATAGGGCTTTTCTAGTACGATCGGTTTCGCTTCCTTGCCTGTGCTCTTGACTTGACTTCGGTCTGTCTCGAGTAGTAAGGCCAGAGCAAGTAGATTTCTATGAAGGCCACCGCTTAGGGGTTAGGGGCCAAGTAGACGGTTCAGAGCATAGTACGTTTGCCGAAACTACTGTTTTCGAAAGCTCAGGAGAAAAGGATTAGTATCTGTTTCGGGTCGACAAACCCAGATCCGAGCAGGTGAAACCTCCAATCCTTATGCAACTCTAAATCCCCAATCCAATCATAGCGCAAACAGCTACAACAAAGCGAATGTCTCTTTCATACCTAGTATTTGATAGAAAAAGTAGTTTAGTTGTTGACCAAGACAGAACTATGAATCCTAATCAAATACTCCATTCCCTAACCAATAAATAGGAAGGGATTTCTACCAGCTAGAGTTTCAAACTTTGATAAAACCCCGTAAAAATGGCATAAAAGTAATTTCCTTTCCTAAAAAGAATTCCAAGTTGATAACTTTTTAAAAACACCGTATTTTTGGTCTCGAGTCAGTTTCTGGGCTGAAATTGAATTAAAAATCGTTAAAAATGAAGACTTTTCTCGCTATATGAAATAAAACTTTTGTCATTTCAATTGCCATCATAGAGGGAAAAAGTCCTAATGAACTTTTGCCGCTATATGGGATACAACTTTGCAGATTGAGAATTCGAATTTGTATTTAATGGAATTCAGAGATTGAAAAAGCAGTAGATTGGCTGTAGGTCTGATGAATGACTCACTCACTCGGGATTGGACGAGTACTGATCACCTAGCTAGCCAGTTGCATAAGCTACTTCGGAGCCCCAGAGTCAGAGGTTGGGGAATAAACCAAACCAACTCTAAGGCTGTTTATGATTGATGACGTGGAAATACAAATAAGATAATAGACCAAACAGACCTTAGTATCTTTCCCGAGAGAGCAGTCTCAACATCGGCCATTATTCAATAACTGGATGGATATACCAATATCTACTCTTAAGAGATTCCCAGATTCACTGAAATCCTAAATCGAGCAACGTATTCTATACCAGTCTATGCGCCCTTAGCCCATCCATGAGTTATTCTAAGAACCCGTCTTCTATGACCTTTACTTTTGTTTTGTGCGCCACTATAGCTTAGCATCTCCCGTAAGATACATGGTTGCGGTTGTGACCATGGCCAGAGGCTTTTTCCTCATCTACGTCACGGTGGTGTGGAGACATCCGAAAGAGAAGGCAGCCTAGTTGACGAAGACAACCTATCGGCTTGTTAGGGCAGCAGAGGAGATCGACCCAAGATGCAGGTAGCTTGCTCTGGAGTTGGTTACTATAGGACATGCCCATGCAGAAAAATATTAGCTCAATTGACAAAAGCCCTATATCCAGGTCTGTCCAAGGCGAAGGTTATGAAAGAAGGTGACGAAAGGGTCAAGGATCAGAAGGAGATAGGCAACGAGTCCAGTCCGTTAGTAGTAAGGCTTTGAGACGTTTGCTGAGCAGTGAAGGTAAGCGCTAATAAGACTTTGACTTGTGAGAAGATAGAAATCCTACTTACTTGAAAAAAGCTACGATCGGGTCTTTAGACGGTGCACTTTAGCTTTTTCTCTGGGCGTATTTTATCAGGCCTAAAATTCCCAGGAAAATTGCTCAATTCTTCTTCGACCCTACCGCAAATCGATTGGATTTTTCTTCCTTTTCCATTAAAATTTCTTGATTCATCTCCATCGTTCTCTTGCTTTTGATTTCCTTTCATCTTATGGAGCAGATTCTTGACTCAAATCGGGTTTCAACTACTCCTGTTGAAGCAGATCCAAAACCCAATCGAAAATGGGTTTCAATGTTTGATCCTCCAGATATTCTATTCTATGGTCTCTGAGTCAATATGAGAGTCTACCCACGGGATAGGGCCCGACCGAAGGAGCTAAGCAAAGAGTCGATCCTGCTAAGCAGCTAAGCGAACAAAGAATGGCACGATCTCTCAATAGTTGTTTAAGAAAGAGCCTATAGGAAAGAGGAAATGGATGGGCTTTGAGGCGAAAAGGCTGAGTTTCGAAGAAAGGTAGCTGACAAGTGAGGAGTCAATAGGGGCGATGTCCGATCAAAATGAACAGTAAGTGATGAGCATCTTTTCAACAATATTTCTTGTGATATGTTCGTTGAGCGTAGGCACCTACCTAGAATGTGGATATTACCTACCGGGTTTGATAGATCAAGAGTTGTTCTCGTTATTCGTCTTGCTTCCTCGTCTTCTACCGCTTTGGTTCATAGTTCTACTTCGCCTAGCAGGGTAGGATAGGATAGGATTAAGCCCAAAGGCAAGTACGACACACCCCTCAAGTCGGCACTGTCCCTTTTTTTAATAAATTTTAGGGAAATTTCTCAATTCTCTCTTTCTTTCCGGTCTTTCATCTCCCTCTTCTTTTCTTTATTTTCGTCTTGATTTAAAGCAGGCTGTTGATAAAGGAGCGTAGCTACATACGGTATCTGTTTGCCGCGTAGCACATAGACCTAGACCATCCCCTTTTTTAATTGAATGAACACCTTATGAAAGGTTGTAAAGAGAATCTCGTCTCGAAAGAGTGAGTTCGACCCCAACACCGATTGTAGCTCGCCTTAGGCCCACAATCCAGACACATAATCAAATCTACATTCCGAGCTATGGGTTGTTCTTGTTGTTCCTTCTTTTAGGTATCTTCGCTACGCTTAGCTCTTATTGGGCTTGTCATCCTCAATGAAATTCTTAAAAAAAGTCCTGCGTGGCATCACCTTGCCAATCTCCAGGTGGTGTGATTCGCCTGCGCCTTACTAACACAGAACGAATGTAGCTTCGCCGATACGTCTCCTTGCTTGAGCCCATTTCAAGTAGGGGCTTTTAGTAAGAAACTACATGGTGGACGGAGTGAGCTATTGTCATGCTCCGTGTCCATCCCTACTCTTCTCTTTCTTTGTATCGGTTTCTAGATTACGAGTTAGACTTTTCCCGCTCTTGAGTTTGTTAAGGGTGCGTGCTTCTTCCTAGACATATGCCGGGAAATAAACCAAGAAAAGAAAGTAAACACCAACCTCAACCTCAAGTCAAAGTGAAAAGATTGTAATTGTGGCTTGTCATTTATCGTAGGGTTTGGCTACATATATATACACATGTATTAGTATAAATTACAATATTAGGCATGTATATTCACACGCACACACTCCTAATACACTAAACATATATATACTGTTATTACGCCCCCTCAAGCGATTGGGGGGAACACCACAATCGCTTGTTTCTGAATGGATGGAAGACAGGAGATGGCAATCCCTTGGTGAAGATGTCTGCAAGTTGTGACTGAGAGCGGACATGAAAAACTTGAAGAAAACGCTTGCAAACAAGATCTCGAATAAAGTGATAAGAAGTCTCAATGTGCTTCGTCCGAGCATGAAAAATAGGATTAGCAGCAAGTTGAGTAGCTCCCAAATTATCAGAGTAAACAGAACAAGGAAGACTTACAGGGAAACCAATTTCACGCAAAATGTAAGAAATCCAAAGAACATCTCGGGAGGCTATCGAAAGTGCCATATATTCGGCCTCTGTACTAGACTGAGCAACACTAACTTGCTTCTTCGTACTCCAAGAAATGGGATTGGATCCCAAGAAAATACAGTGGCCCATGGTGGAACGTCTGGTATCTGGACATCCAGCCCAATCAGCATCAACATAACACACCAAGCTTGGAGAATGACATGGAAGAAAACGAATTCCGCAACTACTAGTTCCTTTAAGATACCGTAAAATCCGTTTGACTGCTTGGAAGTGAATATCTCTAGGAGCATGCATAAACTGACAAACTTGCTGCACAGCATAAGTGATGTCAGGCCGAGTAAAAGTAAGATACTGAAGAGCACCCACAATGCTACGATATTGAGACGGATCAGGAAGTAAAGTTCCATCATAAAGAGACAATTTCTTTCCAGCAGCAACAGGAGTTGAAACAGGTTTACAATTTCCCATGTCCAAACGAGAAAGCAATGAAGAGATATATTTCATTTAGGTCAAAATCAATTGTTGAGATGTTCGATGTGCTTCTATCCCAAGAAAATAATGGAGGTCGCCAATATCTTTCATTGAGAATGAAGAAGTGAGCTTCGAAATTAATGAAGAAATGACACTCATAGATGACCCTGTAAGAATAATGTCATCGACATATAATAAAAGAACCAATATGTCTGATGATGAATGCCATATAAACATGGAAGGATCAGCATGGCTACTTGAAAAACCAAGATCATAAAGAGCATTGCTAAATCTTTGAAACCAAGCTCGTGGAGCTTGCCGTAGGCCATAGATTGAACGATGCAACTTACAAACATAGTTAGGCTGCTTAGGATCCACAAACCCCGGTGGTTGAGCCATGAACACTTCTTCATTCAATTGACTATGCAAAAATGCATTTTTTACATCTAGTTGTCTAATAGGTCAGCCTCTAGAAATAGCAACAGATAAGACAATTCGAATAGTTGTAGCTTTAACAACAGGACTAAAGGTATAGTCAAAGTCGATACCTTCTTGTTGTGTATATCCCTTAGCCACCAATCGCGCCCGCTCAATTGTCCCATCATCTCTTTCTTTGATTTTGTAAACCCACCGACAGCCAACAATGTTCATGTTTGGTGCTTTTGGCACTAGTGACCAAGTACCATTCTGTAAAAGAGCTGCGTATTCCTCCTTCATGGCTGAAATCCATTTACTATCTTTGCAAGCATCTTTGAACGATGTTGGTTCAAAGGATGAAGATGAAACCAACCCTTTTGAAGTAGCGGCATGTAATGAGTAAGGTACTTTAGGTCGACGAGTACCGTCACGGCTACGAGTCACCATTGGGTGAGTAGAACCTAAAGTAGAAAGCGAAGGGTCAACCGCTTGTTGAGATAATGGTGCTATTGTGGTCGATGGGATGGAATCATCTGTGACTGGAGCATCTAGATCAGTAAGAAGAGGAACCGCTTCAAAATGATGGTCATTTTCTGTAATGTCTGCTTGCTCGGCACGGTCATTCACATCTTCAACCTCCTTAAAGGGCTGAACGGGAAGGTTTACAGTACTACTGCAGTCATGAGAAGTAGATGGTGGCAAAGAAAACACCGGATCAACAACAGAAGGATTAGGTAGAAGTCCCGGAGCAGTAGAACCTGATCGTTCTGCAAAGGGAAAGCAATGTTCATCAAACACTACATGACGAGAAATATAAATACGACCGGTGGAAGAGTCCAAACATCGATATCCTTTGTGTAAAGAACTGTAGCCCAAGAATACACATCGTTTGGATTTTGGAGAAAGTTTGTCCTTTCTATAAGTAACTAGATAAGGATAACAAGCACAACCGAAAACTCTCAAGTGTTTGTACTCCGGAACTGTACCAAATAATGTTTCAAATGGAGAACAACCATTTAGAACTGGAGTGGGAAGACGATTTATAAGATAAATCGCTGTAGAATATGCTTCAAACCAAAGTGAACGGGGCAAGGAAGGGCCCAAACAAAGCTATGACACTGCGCCGCCCTAAAAGACCACCACCCACTCCAATCGTCCAACTAGGACTCTTTACTAGCCGTCGAAGTCAGAGCGAGCCTATTCCTTGGCTTGGGAATCAGGGATTCTTATGCGAGAAACCGATTCAAAGGGCATACTTTCAAAGTAAGGCAAGGAGTCTGACGAGGTTAGTTGCTATGGATTCTTTCCCGATTGAGCTGTTTATAGGGCAGACTGGGTAATGCGCTACGCAGCTCACCTCCTATGAGAGTAAGTTGGTGTCTTATTCGTCGGAAACAACTTTTCTGCTTCTCCGGTCTAAACGCTTCGCCTTACAGCCTTAGCCTTACCGGAAAGGAATCAACCCCCTCTGCGCTGTTCGACTTACTAATAAATTCTCCACCCGGCACAGGGCGCCTAAATGGAGTGTAATTCTCACTGCTAGCTTTGCTGGACTATGCTACAATGGGCGAGTTCCATTCACTACTTGCACACTATCAGGTATTTTAAAATAGAAGACCGATTCGCCTTACGGCTTCTTGCTCTGTAGCTCAGATGGTAGAGTGCCTGATCTCTTCTCACCATCGTACTCACTCCATTCGTAAGACCCTTCCTAGAAGCTTTAGAATGTATTAGAAGGATTGAATGAATTTGAATAGGGATGATCTTAAGAGTTGATTATTCGCTTTTTTTAATAGGGGATGAAAGAGCCATAAGGCAAAAGTAGGAGAGGATTCGGGTCTTTAGTACAGCTTTCCGCTTCTGGGTAAGAGAGTCCAAACTCTTTTCATCCTAACTGTGAACTACTGTAAGATTAATGGAACCTTAGCTTTAGTGATCCAACCGTTATCAAATTAATGTCATAAGTAATATGACTCCCCAACTCCCTACTAGCTATTCAGCTCGTTAGGATGAGAAGCCTTACGTTAAGCGGCAAAATAAGCGGTATTTCAATGGGGTTTCCAATAAAAGTCAGACTCTTAGCAAAGACAGGGGAGATTCGAATAGATTTGCTTGCTTCCCTTAATGATGAGATGAGGGAAACTTCGGGTAAGGATAACTTGGGGGAGCCTTCGACAGAAATTACTCCCGAGAAGGCAGGTGAAGATCCTCCCTCTAAACAGGCGGGATTTAAGATAAAAGTAAAGGCGAAGGGGGCGAAGAAGGAGAAAGAAGTATCTCTCTGATTAATGGGCTAGGTGGCTCAAGTGACAGGCCCAATGCTGTGAGTAAGATATCCCAGACATCAAATAAACCAGCCCCCTCCGTGTCTCAGCCTAAGCCTGTGCCCAGCCCTGCCATGATTCCTGGTCATTCTCCACCCCCAATACAATCACAATTAGTAGAGAAGATGGCGTTAAGGCACGCCAATGACACCCCTGATCAAAGTGCAAAGATGGAAAGCGATGATAGTGATGTGGCTTCTACTGCGAATATGCAGATTGAATTACCTGCTCAGCCAGGAAGAACTACTCCCACCCTTACTCAATGAAGTGTCTTACATGGAATTGTAGGGGTACTGGGAATAACATCTTTCGTCGAAATTGTAAAGAGCTCTTGCGTTGTGAGAGACCGGATATCATCTGTCTTCTGGAAACTAAGGCTGCTATGGGTATGGGAAATATGTTGGCCCGTAATTTCAGGTTCGATGGTGTCTTTGAGGTACCTGATTCGGGATTTATGGGTGGTCTTATTCTTCTTTTGAACCCTTTGTCAGTTAATCTTGTTATTGCTTCTAGTACCGACCAATGTATTCACACGGATATCACCTGGGAATCGGTTAATTTCACTATGTCTTTTGCTTATGTACAACCCTCTTCGACAAGCAAGACTATGTTCTGGGACTCTCTAAAGGCCTTTTCCTGCTCGGTTCATAAGCCTTGGCTTGTTATGGGAGATCTTAATGACTTTGCCCTCCCATGCGAACGAAAGGGCGGTCCTGTGAAAGATGCAAGCAAGGGAAAAAGGCAATCAGGTCTCATCAAACCAATAGATTCAGAAAAAGCAAAAGTCAACTGGTGACATGCTATAAGCTGACATCCCATAGTTAGATTAAATAGAGGTATTCTCCCACTGCACTTCATGTAGGCAGTCTGGCTCGTTAAGACCTTACTTAACTTACTGTATTTCGAGCTAGTTCATGATTTATGAAAGTTTCAAGAAGAGATTCCCATACTAAAAAAGCATTACGAAGAAGATGCCATAGTAGACAATCACCCCTTTTCTACAGTTACAGGACCGTTGCGAGTTGATACCGTACCCTCAGACATCTCGACCGGGAAGACCTCTTACGAGAGTTGCTTGCCTTCTACCGATTGACTGCTGTTCTATTCCCGTTATTTAACTTGTCCCTATTTGCGTACGGATTTGCTTAACGAATACTTCCCTCAGGCCCTTGCTTGAGAAAAGAAAGAGAAGGTGAAGGAAGGAGACTCATCTCAGATGTGACTATATGGATGTTTCGAAAGCCGGATGAAAGAGATTCTCATAGCCTATCACTTGTCTTGTCTCCTGCCTACGAAAAAACAAACCAGTAGTAAGCTGTTAACCTTTTTGAATCATCTTTAGTTCTCCTCATGTACCAAGTGCGTGCGACTGCGGAGAGCGGGTTGCAAAAGATCTCTTGTCTCCGAAGGAACCCTTTGACTCTCTCTATTCTATCTAAGACTAGTTGGGTAAAAGCTTTCTCTTTTTTTATAGCATAAGAGCCTAATACGCCCTTTCCTTTACTAAATACTAAAGAAAGTTCCTTCAAGCGGTACGGTAAGTTTCATTCCCGAGCCATTTTCTTATGAGAAAGGCAAAGCTCGAGTGCCGGATATTTTAGGTGACGAAAAAAGCTAGTTCTACTCTGATCTGACTCTTGATCTAGCTACCGAGAAAAAGGAAAGTCTATGATGCCCGCTCCTTTCATTATGTTATCAGTCTAAGCTGAATTAGCCCGACCCTTATCAAAAGACGATTTTAACTTAGATTGGGTATGTGTATGGAACTTCTATCCTCAAGAACTCAGTCGACTACCAAAGAAGGGTCCCCTATCAAATGCATATCCCTGCCCTGTTGTAGTTGGAAGGGGAACATCCAGCCAGCACTAAAGAAAGTCCTGCTTTCCCAAACGAAGGAGCCAAGAGAGTGCCCGGTCATCATCATTCCACTCCCTTCTTGGTTTACTTCGGTTACAACTTTATCTACGGTGCGATCAGACCAAGTGCGAGATTGGATCGAGGAATTGCGTAATTGAATTTCAGTTCATCATCGGGATAGCCCGCCCCAAAGTTAGCCGTCCCCTCCCTAGAGCAAAATGCTGCATCACAGTTCAGTTTATGCTGGCCTTGCGGCGGTGGCTGCCATGACAAAGTATGCACCATTCGTGTCACCTGCTGCAATCCATAAACATTTCGAAGACCCTCTTCAAACTCAGCAAGTGTTGTCTTAATTTTCCTAATCAATTGGCCAATCATAAAACACTTCCCCTCATGTAAGCACAAGTTTCGATTGAACCAAAGCATCCAAAGGGTACAAAGAACTAACTCTAAGTCACCCTTTTGTTTAGCTAGGATGGTGAAGTCAAGACAAAAATCATCAGCAACATCTATTTGTGAATCAACAAATGAATGAACCCAACTAGCAAGCTCCCCCCACACCGCCCTTGCCATTGTGCAATTGAAGAAAACATGCCTCAAATCCTCTCGTTGTTGACCACAAACACAACACTCATCAACAACATCAATATGCCTTGCCCGTAAAATATGTCTAATTTGCAGAAAACCATGCATCAAACGCCAATAAAAATACTTAATCTTGGGAATTCCCTTGGGGGTCCAAATGAGCTTCCATATTGGATTGCGTAGCTCTCTATCAAAAACTTCCCTCTCCAAGCAAGAACGTGGAACATGATATGCGGATTTCACCGTAAAAATTCCTAGCTGCGACTTAACCCAAATCAACTTATCATCACACCGCTCCATACTAAGACGGATGTCAAGAATCGCATCAGCTTCACTTGGCTCAAACAGTTCATAGACTAGGTCCTCCTTCCTAACTCGGTGCTCATGATCAATAAGCTCCGCCACAATGGTACATGGCGCAGTGCCATGCTGCATAGATGTTGGCTTCTCCATAGGCAATGAAGGAACCCAAAAATCATCCATGATTTTCACTGACGCTCCATCGCCAATTCTCCACCGGGAACCCCCTTTAAGCACTCCCCGACCCTCCCTAATACCTAAAAAAGAGTTCCGTCTAGGGAGCCTAAAGCTTAAACCATGGCATGGCAGTAAGAAGTAAGTTGGCCTAGTCTCTCGCCCAGCTTTCGCCTTCTTCAGTGGCCAAGTTGAAGCGTTCAACGGTTCTTCGGCCTACCGCCTTTCTTTTTTTTTAGTTACCGACCTAAACAAAAGAGATTAGCCTCTTGATCGATCGATTGATTGGATCGAAGTACGAAGGGGTTGATTGAAGTATGAGATCAGCCCAAGACTAAGGCCGAGCAACTAGCTGCTGCAAAATTGGACGTCTATCTATCTCACCACGCCCCCTACTCCTATAAGGGCCGGTGGAAGGAATGCTCTGCTCATCTTTCTTACGGCTCGTTACCGCTTTTATTCGCTTCGCTTTTACCTTCGGCTTTTTCAATTCAAAAAGGTAGTGTCTTTTTCCTGGGCGGATGTCCGCTTTCAAGGAGGGGAATGAGCTGGTAGTTTGGAGTATGAATTCTTATTGTTCTCGTATCTGGTGTTCTGTTTGCAATTGAATTACTAACTGCTGCTATTGAAAAAACTGCTAGTCTTTGAGCCCTAAAGGCTCAGAACTGAACTGCACATTCATTCTAGTAAAGATAGCCACGAGCACAGAAAGAACAGTCTTGAATCAACCGCTTTTCTAGAATCTGCCTTACCTGATTCCCTTCCTGGTTATGTGGAATAACCGGTGCTAGTGGTAGTGGGAGCTCATGGATGAAGACCCGTTGTTCAAATAGCCGTCGTTGAATAAGCGGTGTGCAGATGAATTGAATCATCAGCCGTGGGACTGAAAGTAGTGGGATAGACTCCATATGAATCTGACTCTATCAATTTATTTTGAATAGAATATCCTCAATAGGAACTGAACGCTGGCATGAGGCATGAGATGCTACTTCTCAGTGCATGAGGAATGAAAAGCGGAAAGAGCTGATTCTATTCCGAATTCCTACTCAATGTAGTGCACTCGCTCGCCCTCGGGTAAGGGAAGAGTTCGTCGCTTCCTAACTTGCCGAAGAGAAGGGCTTTAGCGGCAGTAATCATCGAAGGCATACCGATACCATACAAGGTAAAAAAAGAGTCTTCGGGTTAGAGTCACGCTTTCTTTCCTTCAGAAGGTTCATCATTGATTACGTGGGATGAAGTATTCTTATGCGAGATTCCGATTCAACCCCAACTGATTAGGAAAGGCCGGGATACAAGTCTTTAGTTTCAAGTTCGATAGACACTGTATTATCCTAACCACCCTGCCAATGATCGCCCATAACTAGGGTATGCAAAATAAGCCCACAAACTGGTTGTTGAAACAGATTTAACATACCAAACCCCTTTGTCCCCAATAAACTAAGGATTCGATTAAGAAACTTTGAGGATTGCTTTTAAGTTATCTCTCTGGCGAAGATAGAATCGAGGAAGCTCCAATTGCTCCTCTTTAAACGCTCGTGTGCTATATTAAGTAGCCCCCTCTCTCATGTAAGAAGGACGTAACTGAAACTCCAACTTCTCAGGCATATCCATAAAAGGGGTACAAGTCGGAATACCCCATAGCAAAGGAAACAGAAGAGATAGTACCTTACTTAAACCCCTACGCCTCTTACTCAAGGTTTCAAAAGGATAGAGCTATTACTGCTTCCTTTTACGGTGCCATAGTCTGAGAGTTCTACGGTTTCTTTCTCGATCAAACTAGAAATATCATAATAGAAGTAGTTCATTGAATTGAACTGGGAATCTATCTGTTTGGAATGAGTATTGCTTTCTCTCTTTACTTAGTTGGGTGCTCTCACTCATAACAGCCAAGGCATAGACTAACGGGGTCGGAAGATAGAGCATCATGGCCCGGTATTGATCTTCGACTTGCTTTACGCTCTTGTATAGATAGATGCATCACTCAAATTCTAGACAATAGAATCAAATTCTAGACAATAGAATGCTGCTTGACCTTTTAGCCATGCACCGAAAGCTCACCACTCGATCTCACCATACGCATTTCCTTCCCTTCTTAAGAAAGAGTCCGATTAATCTGGTTGAGTAACCGAAGTAAAGACTTCCCTTCCCCATTATCGTATCCAGGAAGAACAAGCGGGGCAGAGTAAGATTTTAAGGCCTTTGCCTTCCTCTTTGATGAATGATGAGTTGAGATGAGATATCGGTGCTAGAAGCTCAAGTAAAGGCCTGGCGAATTGGATGATTTCCCTATTACACGTACGAGGCATTGAGAGACCGCGCTTTCAAATCCACTGTTGGTGGAAGGTGGGTGAAAGGATTAGTGCTTTACGTCTGCTCTTCCGCATTAGTGCTTTACGCTCTTCAAGACCTATGGAGCATCCAAGAACAAGAAGATTCAATCGGACGACGAATTCTTATGTGGTCCAAGGAAATCAAAGGTCCGCTTCCACGATTTCATCTATATCGAATCTTAATATCAGAATAGCTTATATAGTTATGATTTTATTTAGGTTCACTTACTCTTTTTTCTTTCTCATTTTTCGAATCTGATTGGAACAATGGAGAAGTAGGAAGACTTTATCGATTCCATAATGGGTATCTAGAATATCTATGTCCCAAAACAAAAAATCTGAATAATAAAAACATGAGGATGAGGCAACGACCATAAGTGTGACATAGCAATTCCCCTAATCGACTACTTATCATCATAATGAACATTCTACTTAAAAACTAAAAAGAAAACTACTCACCAGGCGGTTACCTTTTTTTCATATCTATATTCTCTGCTGAAAAATAAAAATGAAGACTAAGATAGGAGTTTCGTAGAAAATAGAAAAGCCCCTTTTTTTATCGGATTTGAACCGACGACTTACTCCTATTTCTTAGGGCGTTTAAAGAGCGCGACTCTACCGCTTAGTTAAAGGGCCCATTTGATTCAATTCATGAATTAGCCCACTATGAGTTTACTGCATTTCTATTTGGAAAGATATATTTTATAATAATAATATAGTATATCATTCGTCTTTCTGTTACAACACGGCGAAACTAAATGGTTCGAATGAAATCCAATAAGAAAAAATAATAAGAATTTTGGGGCTGTACACCTAATTTTCCTGGGATTGTAGTTCAATCGGTCAGAGCACCGCCCTGTCAAGGCGGAAGCTGCGGGTTCGAGCCCCGTCAGTCCCGACCTAGGATCCGATGAATCGATCAATTCATCTCCTCATTTTCTGTAAAAAGAAAAGAAGAGACAAAGAGTAGGATCTAATTTCCAGCAGGTTTTTTAAAACCTTTCGTTTTGCATTTCTCTTCGGACAAAGAAAGTAAAGGAATCCAAATGACAATAACAAGTACCGATTGATGGAGGGGAAACAGATGTAGGTTTGTACAATCGGGGGAATCACCATATTCAGGATTCAAAGAGATACCGTACTGGTCTGGCTTTTTTCGATTGTTCCTGATCCATCGAATAGAGTAGCACAATCTTTGTCCCAGGAGCATAATAAAATCTTTTTTATGATACGTAATTAACTTAACATAGTTACCCGTACCCGGCAGGGTACTTGATTCAACCTACCCTTTATTCTAGCTCCGATTTAGTGTAACCTATATGATATGACTAATTGGGTCCTATCTATCTTATCAAAATGAATTGCACACTGGATTCTCGATGTATGCGTCCCAGTCTAAGGAAGGAAATATTAAAAAAAGATCAAAGATCCGCTCCAACTTCTTGTGATTCGACACTGGGAAGGGATATAAAAATAAAAAAAAAACACAAGATGATGAGATTATGGAAGTACCGAGCATTTATTGCTACTGCACTGTTCATTATAGTTTCTACTGCTTTTTTTTACTTTTTTTATAGAAGAAAAAATCACCCATCAAATATTGAATGACTGAGCACTCAGATCCTATCGCGAGTCTTGATACATAGTATCTTCAGTCCTTTCCTAAAACCCCTACTTGATCCTAGGAGCAAGGATTTACAGTCCTTTAGAACAACCTTTTGATCCTAAGATTTCCGGTCCCTTACTCTCATATTTTTGAATCTCACAATGGAATTTGACTACCCAAGTCTATCCTATTGGGATAGGGCAAACAACGCTTACGCGGGATCTTGGTGCCTTCTCTTGAAAGAATAGAAGTTGAGTTCGAGTTGTTTATCATGCCGGATCAGAAAAGTCAAAAGACATACTAAAAGCCAGCGGACCTGCTCACGAGAGTCAGGCCTGCTCTGTAATGGGCAGACGCAGCCGGGCCATCTTAAAAAATATAGAAAAAAGAGCCGCTGGAGAAAACCAATTATGCTGGATTCAACATTCCATGGAGTATGTTGTGAGTTTGAATTGACCCGGTTAGCTAGAAGGTTCCTTTCGCTACCGTCCTAAGGTTCAATCAACTGTTGGTTTGCTTTAACAAGATTTAACTTCAGTGAACCCGACGCGAAGTTGGTGAAACCTGAGCGTAACTATGTCACGTGAAGTGAAAAACCTCTGCTTCCTTATTTTAGACACCTTCTCTGATTTTTCCCCGGAGCACAAGAGCTGGGCTCGTCAGCTGGATAGCTATAGTACATAATTGTTGGGGGGAATCATATATATATAATATATCGCTTTTCCGGGGGGGCCGAGAAAAAGGGAAGGAGATATGGAGCCAGTGAGTGGCAACTGGTTCTTCGGTGCTATCAAAAACAGCCTTCTATGCGCTATCAGAGTCACTCGTCCCCTCTCCTTTCCTTTCAGTCAAGAAGGTCTAGCCTCGCGTAGAAAATGAAAGGGAATACCTTAGAACAGAACCTACTATAAGCCCTGAGAGCCAGAAAGCAAACCCCCCTTTCCAACCTCTCTATCTATAAAGAAACCTTTCTCCTTTTAATAATAATAAGGTAAGCATCAAAGCCCAGCAACTTGTTGGGAGAAAGGGCTGAAAAGAGCTCTTTGTATGGGTTGGGTTTGCCGGTTTCCGGGAACATTCGACTCCACGAACAAAAAGATTCTTGGATTCCGCCCTTCCCCCTGCCTCGACCTTTGCATCGCAAAGAGAAAAAAGGGTCTATGCCGAAAGAGACAAGGGTGCTATATGTATGTATAAGTCCAAAAGAGCTATGATGGCTCTCGAAATCGAATTGGAAGAGCAAGACGAACTAGGGCTAGCACATTAATAGGATATTCCATTTGTGATAGCGATGGCAGATAAACCAGATATGTAGGTTAGTTTTATCCTTCTCAAAGCAGTAATACCTATTAGTTAGTATGGTTGGGAAATTGTTAGTCTAGGTGTGCCGCTCGCCAGCAGGCGCGTATTAATACAAGAAGAGAGGCTTTCTTATCTCTTTTTTTAATAAAAGTACTTTGAACCTAGCTAGGAGTGCTTCTATCTGGAGGTGGCTTCCGGCGCCCTATGCACGTAGCAATAAAGCAGACTAGGCCGACTTTTCGTGCAGGTGAAAAAGAAAATCCACCACTCGGGTCTTTAGACACTCGCCCTAATCAATAAGCGGCAGAGGAGAGACAGGAGAAATGGGAAAGCAGTGGCTGGATTGAATCCTTCGAGATGGAGAGGTTAGTTTTGACTGCTTACTGAAAGCGGAAGACCCTTCCACCGACGGGATGTGGGGACTATCTAGCTGCATTTTCCATCTCAATGCTGCGCCAGTGAGGAAATCTATAAGAAAAGAACTTTGTCATCGTTGCCCACTGCCATCTTTCCGCAATACATCACCAGTGGAGTCCTGGAAAAGTGGTTCCGCTATACTTCTCGAATTCTGGCACTTCTACTACCACAAAGGGATGCAATTGTACTCGCGGTTCCCTGTCAATGTTCTACACTATACTTGTATCGCGACAAGACTCTCTAGGGATCATGAATAAAATGAAATCCAACCCGTGCGTAATTGCTAGAAGTGGAGGGCCATCTTTACCTTCCCCGTGGCATTGGCTTTGGTTGCCCCTACTCTTCTCTTGTCCTCATCCCTCGAAAGAAAAGATCAAACTCGTCGAATCGAGGATCAGAATCGTATCTTCGGAAAATCTCCGCTCTAGATGGGGAATGCACTGCAGAGACAAGGGTTTCCTTTTTTTGATTAAGCGGAATATTCAGTTGCTCCAGTAGCATGTACTTTAAAAAAGCACCCTTAGTCCGGGGTTTCTTGACAGAAGAATCCCATTATTTTCTTGAAAGGAAGGGCTACGGGTGAGGGGTAGCTCGACAACAGCCCAGAGTTCTCCTTGTTCAACAGAAAAAATTTCCAAAGTCACGGAAGTGGAACGGGCGGACAGTTTCAATCACCATTCATTTGTCGGCATCAGAGCCATCGAGGAGACCCTAAAGCTTATAAAACCAGAATTACTAGTAGAAAAATCGATTAACCCTTGGAGCGCACTCTCACGTCCGAGAAAGACCCTGAACCTGGCACTTAAGCGCATCCAATTCCATATTGCTGCGGCTACATTGATGAAGTCGAATGCCGAAGGTGATTGAGGATTAAATCAAGCATTAAAGACATACCCGAACCGAGGTATTTGTCCCCCAGTTCACGACTCAAAAGAGTTAAACCTTACAAGTGCTAATTCAAGTCTTCCTAGCAAGTCTATTGACTTGGGTACGAAAAATAGCTATTCAAGGCGGGATCGAAGTCAGATAAGAGCGTATGGCATATTACTTTACTTGCTCTCCACCCCTCGTTAGCTTCGCTCCCCTTCTCTTAGGGGAATCATGATTTGCCTTACTTAAGCCCCGACTTCGCTACACTTGCTTCTAGTCTGATAGGAAAGACAACTCACAGGTCTGTATTGGGGGAAGCGGAACTCCTGCTAAAAGTGCACCTCCCAGAAAGAGGGAATAAGATGTAGTGGCCAGATAGGCTTCATCTAGTAGGGCATACGTTCCCACATCCGTTTCTATCATATGTGTTGGGTGCGAATACTATGCCTGGGCCGGGGTCAGGAAGAAAGGCAGAAGATTCGATTACCTCAGTCAGGGGAAAGCGAAGTTAAGATGAGTATGCAACAAATAGAGTCTAACCCCCGAGACAGTAAAGAGCCCCCTCAGATCTTACGCTTCTTTAGGTTGGGCTGGTTTTGAGCTGCCCTTAGGCCGGTTCTCTCTTTTTCTAAGCTTGAAAGCCGAATATCTCTTTTCTCTCCGGAAAGAGGAAAGTTCATTGAATAGGCATAGTACTGGCATCTCCATCGAAGCTTTGGGACGAAGCTGTGGTGGACGTGGACTCTTTTCTAGGGTTTGCCATTCTAGAATAAAATAAGCGTATGAAGAGTTCATAGGTGGATCGAACTCCAAGCAAGGTTTAAAGCAATAAGGCATTAGGCTGTGAGCAATCTTCAGATATTGGGTACCAAACCTGAGTCAGAGTCAGCTCTTGGTCAATTCCTTTGAATTACGAAATCAAGCAAGTTCGGTTAGCCGGTAGAGAAAAGAAAAAATCGGATTAGTCTTTGGTTTAAGGAAAGGTCATCCACGTAGTCATAGTTTCTAGGCCCAAGAAAGGAATCAAAGGAGTAGGGCATTTCGCTGTGACATTCTACTTTCTTGCTATCCTTTATGAAGCAAGGCTACGCACCTCCTCTTTAGCAATCGATCGGAAAAGCAAGCAAAGAAGTAAACACAACACTGGAACATCATTATAGGCTGGCATAAGCAAAGCTGTTTAAGAGCCGTATACTTATTCAATAGAAGTTGTCTCCGATATCCTTTTACGAGCTTCTTAAGGCTGTCTAAGTTTACAGGGAGGGATAGGGGAACCTAAGACCAAGGCTCGTTGAGACCATACTTTTATAGGTATACAACTAACGTAGGAGTTACATACTCTTTTGGAGCGAGAGGAAGAGCTCATTATCTCGTCAAACTTATCGGAGTTCAAAGCATACATCCTAATGAGAGTTTTTTGCCTTCCTTGCTTGCTAATGACAGGGCCTAGAACTGAAACACTAGGATAAAGGCTTGAGGCAAGATCGGTCAAAGAAAGGGATCAAGTTGGAATCGGACTACAGCTCCATACTTTCTCTTTCGGATTGTTAGCTCTTTATTAGCTTAGCTAGCG